CTATCCTTATCCAGAGAGGAAATTGTAACAACTTCCCATTCCAAATCGAGAAATTCAACGAAACTATATCATGATTCCTCGGAAGTTATATCTTGTTCTCATACTCTTTCAAAACCTCGTAATAAAAAAGAATGAAATCATTCTGTAACAATTTCCAAATTGACATTTTATAGTTAAAAACAAAAGTTGTAACTAAATAAAATAGGCTTATATTCATATTGCTGCATTTCAAAAAACTTTTCCTCTATTTTCTTAACTTTTTTCTTAACTTATATTGCCAATTGGTGCACACAGCCGCTCGGAACATATATTCTATTGATACCATTTTATCATAGGTCATCGAAATAATTCTCAGTATCCAAACCATGCCACCCAAACCAAAGCACAAAAGTCAAAATTTTGAATCAAATTGATTCCCAGTTCAAATAATGCATAACTACATGGATAAGCTGACATTAACCCGTCAATTTTGAATTGAATTTGTGATGAAATGATATTTCGAGATATCAATAAAAATTGAGCATGTTAATGTTCATATGAAGTAATAAAAATGGATAAAAAAAAGATTATCACTCTTATTGTTTTTAATAGAGAAAGAAAAATGAACCCCGAAGGATTCGAATAGTTTTTCTTTACAAAAAAGTAGAATATACATAATAAAGTAAATAGAATAGTAGAATATACATAATAAAGTAAATAGAATATATAGAATAGAGTATTAATTCTATAAGAGTATTATTGCTATATACAAATAGAATATAATCTATATAATACATATTACAGTAATAATCTATATATATAATATATTTCAAACATATTACAGTAATAATCTATATATTATAATATATTTCAAATATATATTATAATATATTTCAAATACTCGAAAAACAAAAATGTCCTAAAAAGAATTGAACGAGAAGCCGTATGAGGTGAAATTCTCATGTACGGTTTTATATAGTGGCAGTAAAGGTAACTTTTCTGTCAACTTTTCCACTATCACCCCTAAGAAACCAAACTCTGCCTTACGCAAAGTCGCCAGAGTACGATTAACTTCTAAATATGAAATCACTGCTTATATACCTGGTATTGACCATAATTTACAAGAACATTCTGTAGTATTAGTAAGAGGTGGAAGAGTCAAAGATTTGCCCGGTGTTAAATATCACATAATTCGAGGAATTTTAGATGCTGTCTCAGTCAAAAACCGGAAACAAGGGCGTTCTAGTGCGTTGTATATTCTTATCTAAGATTTGTATCATTTTATGATGATGCCATGTCAATTGCTAAAAACATGTAAAGTATATGGCTAACCCAATAACGAACGTTTTCTAAGGGGACTAGAGCAGGCTAAAACAATAAGGATAATATATGTCTAAGGTTTAATATTGAATTCATTTTATAAGTTTTCCCTTACTTAGTGTGTGTTAACATAAAATTGGAAATGTCTTGACTTTTTTGGAGCAGACTCAATTCAAATAGCATTGATCTAAAACACCTTTTCCTTTTTTATACTCTTTTTTAAACCTAAGGACCTAATCGTATAGATATAGAAAATACAAGATTTCTAATCATAGCAAAAGAAAGGAAACGGATACTCAATTGAGAATGAGTAAACATAATTTTATGCATAAGAATGAATATCTTCTATTCTATGCAAATAGAATCATGTGGAAAGCCGTATCCGACGAAAGTCGTATGTACGGTTTGGAGGGAGATCTTTGATACCTTTAGAGATCTACCCTACAATATGGAGTTAAAAAGCCTAAATAAGTAATGATTAGTCTTTATGAAATAAAATTATGAACCTTTTTCACACTCATGTCACGCCAAAGTACTGTAGAAAAGAAAATTGATAAATTTGATCCGATCTATCATAATCGATTAGTTAACATGGTCGTTAACCGTATTCTTAAGAACGGAAAAAAATCATTAGCTTATCGAATTTTTTATCAATCTCTAGAAAAGATTCAAGAAAAAACAGAGAAAAATCCACTAATTGTTCTACGTCAAGCAATAGACAAATTAACTCCCAAATTGATAGTAAAATCAAAACGTGTAAGTGGATCCACTTATCAAGTTCCCATTGAAATAAAAGAGAAAAAAGGAAAAATACTTGCGATTCGTTGGTTATTAGAGTCATCCCGAAAACGTTCTGGTCCAAATATGCAATTCAAATTAAGTTACGAAATAATGGATGCTGCCAGAGAGAAAGGCAATGCTATACGCAAGAAGGAAGAGATCCATAAAATGGCAGAATCCAATAAAGCTTTTGCGCATTACCGTTAATCCACTAACTAGTATAAATAGATATCTATTCCACTTTGATCAATAAAAGAAAACTTACTTTCTCAAAATTGATACAAATTTTATTCAAACGAAAACGAAAGGAAAAGAAGAATGAAAAAGAAATCATAGATATAATGATATGATAATAAGGAGATTCTAAATAAAATGTTGCTCGAAGATTAATTGAAGTTAGTAAGTAATGATCCGGACAAAATGAAAAATGCATTTTTTATACCTTAAAATCATTTATTTTATTTTTATGAAAGAATTTCATTTGCTTCTCTTCTATGGAAGTTCCATTTTCCCAGAATGCATCCTGATTTTCGGCCTATTTCTTCTTCTAGTAATCGATGTCATTTTTGATCAGAAAAAGACAACTTGGTTTTATTTCATCTCTTTAACAAGTTTAGTGCTAAGCATAACTTTTTTGTTATTTCAATGGAGAGAAGAACCCACGATCAGTTTTTTTGGCAATTTACAAACAAACAATTTTAATAAAATATTTCGGTTTCTTATTTTATTATGTTCCACTTTGTGTATTCCTCTATCCGTGGAATACATTCAATGTACAGAAATGGCTGTAACAGAGTTTTTGTTATTCATATTAACAGCTACTCTAGGAGGAATGTTTTTATGTGGTGCTAATGATTTAACAACTATCTTCGTATCTTTAGAATGTTTAAGTCTATGTTCTTATCTATTATCTGGATATACCAAAAGAGATGTTCGGTCTAATGAGGCTATTATGAAATATTTACTTATGGGTGGAACAAGTTCTTCCATTCTTGCTTATGGTCTTTCTTGGCTATATGGTCTATCCGGAGGTGAGATTGAAATTCAAGAAATAGCCAATGGTCTTATAAATACACAAATGTACAACTCTCCAGGAATTTGGATTGCACTTCTATCTGTAACGGTAGGAATTGCATTCAAACTTTCTTTAGTTCCTTTTCATCAATGGACCCCCGATGTATATGAAGGAGTGCGATTCGTTTGATAAATTATTACATACAATATCTTTTTTAGAGATGTTTGTTTCTATTTATAAAAACTCTATAGACATGTGAAAAAAACATTGTTATTCCCACTTGGACTAAGACATCACTTTTACCAAAAATTTGAATTGAATTAAGGTAAAGCAAAGTAAGAAACAAACTCAATTGTTTGATTGAACACCACCCCAATACAATAAATAACTTTTACAAATGAATTATTACGGGTAGTTTTGAACAAAGGATCAGATTGACGTCTACTTTTATTGTAGATGCTACATAGTAAGTTTTCATTCTTCAGAAACTACGAGTGTCAAAAAGAAGGCATCCGTCGACAAAAAGATTACCCTAAGATGAGCATCTCATGACTATTAAGAACGATTTAAATCAGATGGTTTCTATTTTTTCTTTTTAACTCTTTCATAACTGAACTTAAAAAAAGAAGAAAAAAATGATTTACATACTATTATTAGATATTTACATACTATATTAGATAGTATAAATAACCACTGAGTAAGGATTCCTCGCGAAGTTAAGGATTAGTTATTCTTTCTATCAATTGAATATATTCAATCTTATACATACACGAGGAAGGTAATAAAAAAAAAAAAGAGAATCAAATGATTCTGCAAATTTTTTTATCACTTAGGAGCCGTGCGAGAAGAAAGTCTCATGCACGGTTCTGAATGAGAGAAGGGAGAATTACTCTTTTCGACTCTAACTCCCCCACTCCAGTCGTTGCTTTTATTTCTGTTATTTCAAAAGTAGCTACTTCAGCTTTAGTCACTAGAATTTTCGATATTATTTTTTATTTCTCATTGAACGAATGGCATCTTCTTTTGGAAATATCAGCTATTCTTAGCATGATATTAGGAAATTTAATTGCTATTACTCAAACAAGTATAAAACGTATGCTTGCATATTCATCGATAGGTCAAATTGGATATATCCTTATTGGAATAATTGATAAAGACCCAAATAACGGATATGCAAGTGTGATAACTTATATGCTGCTCTATATTTTTATGAATTTAGGAACTTTTGCTTGTATTATATTATTCAGTCTACGTACAGGAACAGATAACATTCGGGATTATGCAGGATTATACGCGAAAGACCCTTTTTCAGCTCTGTCTTTATCTTTATGTCTGCTATCTCTAGGAGGGATTCCTCCATTAGCAGGTTTTTTTGGAAAACTTTATCTATTCTCGTGTGGATGGCAAGCAGGCTCCTATTTATTGGTTTCGATAGGACTCTTTATGAGTGCTATTTCCACATATTATTATCTTAAAATAATTAAGTTATTAATGACTGAAAGAAAAAAAGAAATAACTCCCTACGTGCAAAATTATAGATTATCTTCTTCAATCTCAAAAAATTATATCGAATTTAGTATGATTATATCTGTAATAGCATCTACTTTATTGGGAATAATAATGAATCCAATTGTTGCAATTGCCCAGGATACATTATTTTAGAGATTGATTTTTTAGAATAGAATTTTCACTAACTATAAAAAAAAGGAAGAATTGCCCTTCTATTCTATATTCTTAAAATCACAGGGAATAGGCTAGGCTTTAAATTATCAGATGAACTTCTAATTACAAAATCAACTTGATCATTCAATTAGAAGTTCATTTTGTACCAAAACAAAATATAGATCTTCTATCTGAGAAAAAGTCGTTCAAACATGTGTAAATAAAATATTTGTAATTCTTAACTTCTATTTAAAAGAGAAGTTAAGAATTACAAAACAGGGATGGAGATAATCTAATCTCCATACTGAATTGAATCGAGATAAACAAACTTGCTGCGATTCTTTCATCTAAAAAACAGAGTGTAATAACTGTTTATTATGCATCCAGCAGGAATTGAACCCGCGACTTCCCAATTATGAGTTGGGTGCTTTTACCATTCAGCCATGGATGCTATGGTAAAGTAATTAATATGGTAACCAATTCAATTCTATTTCTCTTTTATAGAAATAACAAGAAACTTTTTTTGGCAAATTGTACAATAGTTTAATAACTTGTATTGACTACCTCTTTCTTATTATAATTCAATTTAATAAGTAATAATTACACTATATTATCTTACAAAATAAAATAAAAAAAGAATATATGAGAAAACGTGAAAATTCGTGGTCTACGGACCCTATCGGAAAAAACCGAGAAATAATGTGGTCCTTTAGCGTTCAGTCGAAATGGAAAGATTACATGATGGAAATATTCGTTCCATGGAACGAATCCAATTTGGTGAGATTGCTAAGTCAAATATTTTCTGGTCGAGAAAGTGTTGTTAAGCTTTTTGATTTTCGGATTCTTAATACATTACTTATACGGGATATACGTATATTTATCTTAAAAGGTCAAGCAATAAAAGCTGTAATAATAATAGCATTACCATTACTTTTCTATTTTTTGAATATTCGATTAATTGAAAGAAACAAATCATCTAATTTCATGAAGATATTTCCGGTTCCGGCTGTACAACATTTTGGAGCTAGAGCTAGAAAGGAAAATTTGTTGTTCGTTCCGCATCGTTTTCTGTTTTTGCCAAAAGTTCGAAGGAGATATCAACGTTGTTTGCTCAATCCAAAAGAACATGTTTGGATTTTATCGAGTTCTAAAACAAATCTGAATCAGAAAAATGATAGAATATCAGAGAAGCAAGAAATAACAAGTTGGGAAAGCCTTTTGGAAAAGGAATCTAATGGCATCGAATGGGAGATTGATTCATCTTTTAATTCAATTCCAGAATATTGGGAACCTGAAACAGAACCTGAAAACCTTTATGAATGGCGGGAGTCATTACTTGGTGATAATCGAAGCAAAGTTGTTGAGGAAGCAGAACACAAACTCGAACAACTAGAAGTTGAACTAGTTCAAGCAGAAAAAGAATTTGCTATTTCTTCAGAACCAGAAGAAATCATAAAGATGAGAAGAAAACGAAGAATTGAAGAAGTCGAAAGCTACAAAGAAAGGCTACGAAGACTAAGAAAACTCCATGAGGAGGGAAAGAAAAGATTGGAGTTCTTGTCTTTTGAACAAGAAAAAAAAGAAAAAATATTACAAGAAGAATCAGATCAAGCAAGAGAATCTTTTCCCTTTTCAGAGACGGAAGTTTTTCAAACGTTGTTTGATCCTTTGTTAATAGATGAATCATGTATAAGTATTAATTATAGCAATAAACCGAGTGAAAAATTCAAATTGTTGAAAGGGCGACAAGATGCTTTTCAATATTTCAAGGGATTAGAAAAGAATAAAATTGTTGATCTATGGAAGGTTAAAAAATTTCTTAAGAATCCTTCTGTCAATTATGATATTTTACCAGATCGCGAATGGAACATCAGAAAAGACTATATAAACCAATTCAATTGTATTCGATTTATGAAATCGAATTCATCTTCAAGATCTCCCTCATCTTGTGATCAAAAAAAAGAACAATTAGCATTAAACGATGATTTCCAATTCAAAAAATTTGTTCTTAAAATAACAGACCAATTGACTTTATCAATAACTAAGCCTAATCTCTATTACCCTAATGATGAAATTGACCTAGATATCGATGATCGTGTGAATGAATTACATTTATTCAACCAGACTTTATTGAAGTCCTTCAATTCCAGAGATGAATTAACGCATGATTCTTTCCTTCGGGTACTCAATATTTTTGAAAAAAAGAAAACATCAGAAGATGACAACACTAGACAACTAATATTGAATAAAATATTGAGTAGATACAAGATTCAAGCTAACGAGCATGTTGAAATTGAAAAAGCATTTATGAGATTCGATTTCTTGAAGAACGTATTGGCACCTATTGTATCAAAATCTGATTTGAATGAATATTTCTTAAAGGATTTTATATTAAAGGCTTTAGAATCGTTCCAGAAGTATTATTTTTTGGAATACCATAAATACTATATGGAATTACAAAGATACTCTTTGGAATTACAGAAAGTATTGAATAAGAATTTACAGAAAGTATTGAATAAGAATAAATACTCTTTGGAATTACAGAAAGTATTGAATAAGAATAAATACTATTTGGAATTACAGAAAGTATTGAATAAGAATAAATACTATTTGAAATTACAAGAATACTCTTTGGAATTACAGAAAGTATTGAATAAGAATAAATACTCTTTGGAATTACAGAAAGTATTGAATAAATACTATTTAGAATTAGATAAGGCATTCGATAAATACTCTTTGGTATTTCATGAATACTATTTGGAATTACAGAAAGTATTGAATAAATACTATTTAGAATTAGATAAGGCATTCGATAAATACTCTTTGGTATTTCATGAATACTATTTGGAATTATTGACTAAATACTCTTTGGTATTCCATAAATACTCTTTGGAATTACAGAAAGTAGTGAATAAGAATAAATTGGAATCACAAAAAGTATTGGATGAATACTATTTGGAATTACATAACTATTTGGGATATTTCTATGTGGAATTCCATAAATACTATATGGAATTACAAAGATACTCTTTGGAATTACAGAAAGTATTGAATAAGAATAAATACTATTTGGAATTCATCTATTTTCTCAAAATATTAAGTCGCAATTTGAATAATGTAACGCAAGATGCAATTAACCAGCATTCATCAAGTTGGTTAATGCGTCAGAAAGAATGTTTGGATCGCCCTATTTTTCGACCTGTTCAGATTAGAAATCCAAATTTTTTAAACACTTTTGTATTATCCAAAAAGATCGAATACTTTCAACAAAGAGTAGAATATCTCTTGTCCATTTCCAAACAAAACAATTTAAAAAAGAGAGTGTTAGATCCAATTGAATTATCGATTAGTCAACATTGGAGTTGGTTTGGGGATTCCAATCAAATTTGTGAATCTGAACTTAATAGGGTGATCTCGAAGAAAATGAATCATTCGAAGATTCTCTGGGACAAGCTTAATGAAAATGTTTGGGGCAAGCTTAATGAAAGCACAAAATATAAATCAATTCCTAATCTTGAATCCAAACAAACATTAAATGAGAAAAAACCGATAATTGAATTTATTATTGACTTCTTTGATAATGGAAAAAATTACATAGAATTATTGGAACTATTTAATAACGCGGGTCTTTCGGCAATATTTGATAATCAAGACAATTGGTTGAATCCTTTAAAACTCTCTAATCAATATTCATTGAGAGCTGCTTTTGACAAAGCAAATACCTTTGAATTTTTAGATTATTTACACCGTCCTCGTCTTTTTTATAAAAAAAGATTGGCTTCTTATATGGGAAGGATTCATATCAGAAATAAGAATGTAACATATGGACAATTATTAAATTTAGTTTTCATTCCTAACAATCTGGTTTCTTCGTCTATTAGCGAAATGAGAGCTATGTACTCAGAGAAAGAAACTATCTCACTCATAAAATCACAAGTCAATATATTATTGGATAAATATTTATGTGACAAAGTGCTAATTCATGATTTGCATAAATCGTCTAATTTCTTTGATAAATTGAATTCTATTATTCGTAGAAATATCAATTTCTCGATTGAAGATATTTCTAGAACTCCTTTAATAAGCCTACAAATTGTCAATTTTGACAAAAACTCTTGCTATCCTTTTTGTTCAGATTTAGAAGAAAAGACCTCTAGCCAGTATTCTCAAAATAGTTTTAGTTCAAACATAGATCTTATTCAAACTCAATCTTATCAAGATGATCTATTGTCCGAAATATCTTTGCGAATGAATCAATTTGCAGAAAAAGCAAAATATAGTTCAACAGTAAAAGATGAAGACAAAGCTATAGGTGACTTTATGGAAGACGAAGAGTTTATGGAATTCAAATCCATAGGTGACTTTTTTGATAAAGAAAAACTAAAGTTAGTGTTTTCAAAACTAAAGTGTTTTGGAATAATTTCTTTTAATCAAAATAAAATCAATATTCTTTTTGATCAAATCAAAATAAATAGTCATTTTGAGAAATGGGGTTTGTTTCAAACACATAAGTCATGGTTGTGGTTTTTTACTTCCACAGGGTGGAAATATACTAAAAATATGTTTTTTATTCTTTTTTCGGAAATAGAAATAATAACAGAAATAATACCAATAAATAATATTAATCAGTTGGTATCAATCCCGAGCAATATTAGGCAAAATTGGAATCACAATTTGAATATTTTGTGGGCACTTTGTCATCAATTTTGGAAAGTTCTAAAGTGGGAATTTAGAGATAAAATTGATCAAATTATCACAATATTGAATGATCAAATTCTCATAATATTAAATGATCAAATTCTCCCTATATTAAATGATCAAATTCTCCCAATATGGAATGATGAAATTCTCCCTATATTCAATCTTATGTTATCCCGCTGGAATATTGACGAAATACTGCAAGAAACAAATGAAGACATACTTAGATACGCACTTCGGGGAAAGGATCTCCAAATATCATTTGATGTATGGAAATATATACAAAATGTTCGGGAATACGATATTTTTCTTTATATCTTCATTGGGTTTTTCTTTTATATTTTCTCCATAATTCTTTTAGCGTTGATTGAGTTCTATAGGAACTTCTATCTCATCAGAGTTTTGCAGTATAATCCCTCCTGCTTTGAGGGAGTAGGAGAACTGATTAGATCTTATAGAGGGCTTAGAAATTTTTCTAATTTAAGTTGGTATGGTTCTTGGCTTACATTTGTGGACTATATCGAGCTGGACTCGGATCCTGATGATATAGGATTATTACTACTATTGAAAATTTGGTATATCAAAAATATTCAATGGTTGTGGCCGCCTTTTCTAAAATGCTGGAGATATAACTCACTTATAAAAACAATTTTGTACGAATTTGAAGTGGATGACTTTTTTTTGAGAGAAAATCGATTGTTTTTACTACAAGAAAAAATCTCTCAATTTGAATCGAAATTAACCCCCCCTATTGGTTTTTTTCATGAATTTGACAAAAAAGAACAGCCAGGACTTCTTTACTTTCGATATTTAGCTGAATTTATTCAGAGAGGCCTAACTCATAGAATAGGCTTAATGAATTCCGAATTAAATTCATTGTTTTTAGCAGAAATGCCGATTTTCGCTGCTTTTTATCAGAAGATGACTTCCGCCCCAATTCGCTCATTCTTATATGACCACGTGAAATTTTACCCGCTCTACCCAGTACCGTCCTTTTCGAATCGAATTTTATTGATAGGGCCTAAGGACACTGGACGATCCTACTTGGCTAAAAGTTTAGCAGCAGATTCTTATTTACCTTTAATAAGAATATCTCCTAAAAGTTTTTTGAGGCAGCAAAAACTTCTGTCTCGCTATGAACCCGAGTATACATCTTCAGCTAAACAATCATACCTTGAGCATGAAAATATCCTCAGGTCTCTCGGCTGGTCAGGCAGGCCAAAAGAGATAGATGAGAAGGAGTACTATGATGAAAAACCTCATAAGCTTTTGTATGATCGAGTGAATAATCCTAACCCTCCAGAGTATTTTTCGAGAAGAGTAATCCAATTCGTATTTGCACTCAAATTGGCAAAATTGATGTCTCCTTGCGTCATATGGATTCCAAGCATTCATGAACTGAATGATTACTTTTATCTTATTGCATTATTGGTAGAACTCCTTGGGGATCATTCGATTGATGGTGAAAAAGAAACCACCATCAAACAAAATATTGTTGTTATTGCCTCAACTGAGATTCCAAAAAAAATTGATCCAATTCTAATAAGTCCTCCTCGTAGTAAACGAAGATTCGATACATTTATCAATACTAGAAAGTTGCCTGCCCCATGTCGAGAAAAAGAATTTCCTTTGCTTTTACGTAACAAAGGGCTCTACTTGAAAAAAGAATGGAACTGCTATGATGAATTTGGATTAACTACCAAAGGCTTTACTACGCGAGATCTAGCAAAACTTGCTGATGACATATTTCGAATTAGCATGAGCCAAAAGACTTCAGCTATAGACAATGATATAATTGGAGTAGCTTTGTATAGATTAAATTGGGGTCCTTGCAATTATGATCTGAAGTTCAGTGAATTTTTTAAAGGACTTCCTTATAAGATAGGAAAAGCCATTATACAAAATAAACTAACGTATTTAAAAAATTCTATAAGGCTTAATCTAGATTTCGAGAGTCGAAGGGCATACTATTTGCATCAATGGTATTTAGAACCTTCAATTGCCGGAACAGTTGCGAAAGAGTTCACCGTATTCTATCATATTTTGGGTTGCTTGGCCGGATCAGTAGCGCAAGATTGTTGGTTTTTATCAAAGGGAGAGAATTGGGATAATCCTTTTAATCGTTTCATTGAAAATGATTTCATTCTAGCTTCGAGTCTCTTACAGGGTCTTCTAGAAGAATTTCCATCGTTGCCAATATATCGGGGCAATTCTGATTACATAACAATTGCTCCTCAGTTCAAAAAAGATATGATGCAAAAAGGATTATCTTCTATACTAGATAAAATCGTTTTATCTAAAGAATTAAGAAATTCCTACGGGGAAGAGGACGAAACTCCTATAGTTAGTGATTCTAGGACCTGGCGTTTTAGTTTTATTCGCAGCAATCGATTTGAGCATGTAAAAGATATAACAATAGAAAATCCATTATTGGATTATCTTCACCTGTTTGGAGGGTTTCAAGAAAGACCGACCCGTCTTTCTAGCTTATATTGGAAGAAATTTCTAATGTCTGGCCCCGACTTCCGGCCTGTTTATGATAAGAAGGACGATATTGTAGAAAGAAAGACAGCTGCTTTCTGGGAAGCAAAATTATTATACAAAAAGTTTCAAAGGATGGGAATATATCAATTTGACACAGAAGAGTATGCAATGGAGTATAAACCTTTAAATACACCAGTAATCTGTCTAGCTCGTCGATTTCTTTGGGATCCCGTGAGTATTCGCTTAAGCAATAAGCACTTTTCTTTTGAACCAAGAGAACTTTTTGCTTCTAAAGAACTTGTGAAGAGCATTTATCTTACTTATTTTTCAACAAGAAAGCTAAATATCAGTATGAAAACAACATTGAGGGCTATTCGAAAGCGTAAAAAGGTGAGAAAAATAGCCCTAGGAATAAAAATTCAGACTAATGATGACGATTTACCTCTTAATATTAAAATGGAAGAAAAAGAAAATTTTGAAAATTTCAAACGCTTTCAAGAAATTGGTATCCGATTGAAACGTGTATTACCTTATCGCCAATCGGTGATAAATGAATGTTGGTTCCGTGAAAAAACACGGGATGATAAATTTAAAGAACGTTTGCTCAAGGGAGAAAGGGAAAATATAGATTTATTATCTAATGAATCTCTTACTTATAAAACTCTATCCGAAAGTTATGATTATTTATCAAATTTATTCTTCTCTAATAGAATGTTATTTAAACAAATGATCGATACATTATTAAAAACAAAATGGCTTTCTACGAATGCCATTGATTGTTTATTGGCGGAAGGATTAAATAAAAATAAAAAAGCCTAGATCTTTCATTCATTTTGTTCAAATTTGATCGGTCCGAATTTTGCCTTCAAAACTTTTTCAAAAAATCGAATTGATAAATGTTTAATAGTATGTTTATTCAATTTATCAATTCGGATTTTTTGAAATGACGAAACAATATACTTGACATATTTAAAGTATTATGATATAATATATAATGAATATTAAATAAATTAATGCTATAATGAATATTGAATAAATGACGAATTTTTCAAGTTAAGTACACTTCCCATTTCAGAATAGATGCAATTAGAATCTATCTAAACAATAAGATTGTTTTTGTATGCCTTGAAGGGGATTCGAACCCCTACGCTGTTTAGCACGACATTTTGAGTGTCGCGTGTCTACCATTCCACCATCAAGGCATTCACGAAGCTAATTCTATTTCATCGAATATTTGTAATTGAATTTAGTTCAATAGTGGAAGAGAAAGTGGATCGGATAGAATATATGTTTTTATTTTCTTTTATTTTCTATTAATAAGTCAATAGTCAATTTTGGATATGTTGATTAACATGGATATGTTGATTAACATGGATATGTTGATTAACATAAGATAGACATATAATCATCGTGCTTAGATTTATGAGATAAGTAATTATATGAGATAAGTAATGATATACTTATAGCGCTATCATATACCAAAAATGATCTATGGTAAGATATTGATCTATGTAATACAGTTAGTTGTCGTTAATCTCTGTATATAGATTTGGAGTGTTATCTAATGATCTATCTAAGACAGTTTCTAAATATTCCATGAAATAGAAATGAAATAGGTTAGTAATCTACTTCCATTGAAAAATTGTCATATTCAATATAAAAAATGATCCTAATGTTATGTGTTATGTAGAATCTAATGTTATGTAAAATGATCCTAATATTATGTAGTATAAAATTGTTATGTAAAAAGATTCTAATGTTATGTTTAATAACGTTAAAGTCATAGTTACATGAATGAATAATTATCAATATGAATCAATTAATTATCAATAAAAGTATAATATCGCCTAAGGGCTAGGAAAACTATGTATCATTACATCATACCGTGGGTTCAGGGATCGACACCGATTCTATTATTTGGGGTCTATTATGGCTTTTTAGCAACATTGCCAATTGGTCCGGCTCAGATGTATTTTATTCGATCGATGTTAATTCAGAATAAAGTCATCGACAACAGAAAAATTGTTCCTGCAGGGAATTTTGTTCTTAGTGGTTCTTTTGTGGCACAACTGGTGGTCTTCTCATCCATATACGTAGCGCCTATTTATGCGAGTATTTGGAAACCCCATTTGATGACAATCATGCTTGTTCCCGTTCTATTTTTTCTTATTTTTCAAAGATCTTTGATTCGGAGATACCCTTGGCTTCAAAATCCGGCGGTAGAATTTTTTATTGGAGTCGCTTTACAACTGCTAAACCCCGCCCTTTTCGGTAAATCTATCTATACCCGATTAATCAATCTGATGCTATTCAGATATAGCGGAAACTTTTTATTTCTGCTGAGTACCGCAGCCGGATGGTTGAGCGGACAAATTCTTTTTGTCAAAGTGACGAAAATTTTTTGTTCACGGGTGGAAAATGATGTTCCCTTACAAAGGGATAGAAGAGGAGAATTTTTTTTCTTCAGTTTTCAAATCCTGTTCTTCGGCTATGCCATGCTGGCATGCTACGGGAGGAATCCTTCTCTCATCGCTACTAAATTGAATGATTCAAGGACGTTCATTCAAGGTCCTCGAGAAGAACTTGAAGAACTATCATTAGAGTTATCTGATAAGAAAAAATCTTTTAGGAGTGAGCTAAAGTCACCTAACAAGAAAAAAAAACATAAGAAACATAAATCTGAGACTCCTACTAATACTGAAAAAAATGAGGAGAATGTTAATAAGCCGTCCATTCCTTTGCCTTCTTCTTTTAAAACGTTAGTCAAAATTTTATCTGATCAAGTGATAGTGGAGACTGACAAAGAGAAAATATCACCTTTTCTAATCAAAAGGTGGCCATTAATATTGTTTGATTCTAATCGGTTTAACGACCCCCTTCGATACGTGAGTATAGGAGATTATATTCTGCGTGGCCCTGTGAGGAGCCAAGTTGCTGAATATTTCTTCGATGTTTGTCTCAGTGATGGCCATCAAAAAATTTCTTTCACAGCTCCGCCAAGTATCTCTTTTTTTGCCAAAATGGCAAGCTTGGGTGATCAAAGTCTTGATTCAAATCAGGATCACCTTGATGAATGGATAGAAAAAAAATGGGAGAGGAAAACTTCTTTAGGTGAAGAGCTTGAAAATAGGGTGAGAGCTCTAAGCAATGGATCTCCTATTGTCAAAATTCTTGAAAAAAAAATTAGATTTTCAAGAACAAAAGATAAAAAGCGTCTTTCAGAAGTTGATGATCCTTTACTTAGCGGGCCATTCCGTGGGTCAATGAATCAATATCAATTTAAGTCGCCTTGGATGCTATATTCAGAGGAATACTTGAAAGAGCAAAAAAAGAAACTGGCAGAATCTAAGAACCAGGATTCTACCAATAAGAACCATGATTCTACCAATACGAACCGTGATGATTCTACCAATAAGAACCGTGATTCTACCAACCGACTTTGTCGATTTTCTTTAATTCGACCAGAAAATAAAGAAAGAATCGTTCAACCGCGAATCAAACTTATTTCAAAATGGTGGATAGAGAAAATTCGTATGGTCTTATTAGAAGAACAGAACAGAAGAAAATGGTTAGATGAATCTACTTTGGAGGACTTAAAGAATAAATATGAGAAAATTTATCCTAAAAATTTATCTTCATTAGAATATGTTTTGAACACATTGATCCCGGCGCCTTTAAAGGAAAGAATAGAAAAAGACATTGCTTCTTGTGAGAAAAAATTGTTAACAAATTATTTGTTGCATATTTTTCTTGAAACTACGGGTACCAAATGGGAGTTGCTTCTGAGTGCTCTTCCTACCGAGCAGGCTTTGCTTTATGAGCGACTTTTTTTTATTAATTCGGACGAATTCTCAGACTCTCGAGTATCTATGGATATTGAAATAGAAATATTAGAGAAGGATATTCTGAAAGATTTCGCAGCAGATATTTTAGAAGAGGAACTGCCTTCTTCTAATAAGGAACATACTAAGGATAAAAAACATAAGAGCGATAAATCAAATATTCATCTTGATGAATATTTCTTTGAAAAAGAACGATCTGAGCAAGATATGAGAGATTTCGCAGACTTTCATGAACTTTATGTCCTTTATAGCAAATTAATAGAAAAGGACAAAACCCGTCTTGATGATTACGAACCTCGAATCCGAGATTTTAACAGGTTTGTTGTTCCTAAGCTGCCTTCTACTCTATTATCTGGAGTTCACGACCCTATAGCTGTCAAAGATTGTCTCGAAAATCGCCCAAAAAAAGCTCGTCAGCTAATAATTATAAAGCCCTTTGACAAGCTCGCTGAACTGGAAAAGAAAAAAAAAGAGGCGGAAGAACAAGAAAAGAATGAGGTCTTAGAAACAATAAAAAAAGGGTTGTTTAAACCTTTAAAAGAAAAAGCTCTTGAAGAAGAAACTCTTGAACAAGAAGAAGCGGACAAGGGGGGGGATGAAGAAGAGGAGGATCTTCAATCCAAAGATATATATGTCTTTAGTTATCCTTATGAAGGAGATTTTCGTCGAGATTTGGTAAAAGGAGCTGTCCGTTTTCAACGACGAAAAGTTTCAGCAATCAACCATTGGATACCGAGACCAGAGTCGATTCTTTTCGGGAGACTAAAATCAATGACTCAGAAGTCACATAACAAACCCGTGCCTAAGAAGGACGAGGAAAAAAGACTAACTGCAAGATCGCAAAGAATTTACGACAAATTTTTGGAAAGACGCGAAAGACGAAAAGAAGATCGTCGCCGCCGAACACAGCAAATCTTCGACGGGGAAGTGATTCACTATGTCAGAGCTACTCTCTTGTTTACTCATACGTATCTCAGAAAACGAGTGTATTTTCCTATTTTGATAGCAGCTAAAAATATTGGTCGTACTTTACTGTTTCAAGTTCCCGAATGGGAGCAGGATTGGTTCAACTTGGAAAAAGAATCATATCTCAAATGTAATTATGATGGATATGAATTGACGGACCCGGATGTCCCGAAAAAGTTCCTAAAAGAGTACATCAAAGAAGGTATTCAAATCAAGATTGTATATCCTTTTCGCTTAAAACCTTGGTATGAACCTAATGAAATTGAAAAAAAGACAACAGGATACTTAACTATCTATGGTACAGAAATTGAATCACCTTTTGGTAATCCACCAGACGTGCCTTCTTTTTGGGAACCTATTGGCGAATGGATTTGGAATTATACGTCCAATCGGGCAAAACCTATTATCGAACCTACCCGCGAATTGATAGAATTCATACAAAAGAAGAGTGCGGCGATGAAGGAAAAGGCTGAGATGATAAAGGAGAGGGTTAAAACAAAGATCAACCTAGATAATAGGAAAGAAATCAACCTAGATACTAGGAAAGAAAAAATTATTCGGACTAAGCCTACGTCTAAAATTATTCGGACTAAGCCTACGTCTAATATTCAATTTTCTTTAGAAATAGTAGAAGATGAACCATTTTCAATCCAGATGAAACAAAATTTGGATATTCCAGATCCAGATGATTGGACAATCACAATGAATGATCGAATCAACCAAATGAATGAAGAGTACCGCTTCAATCTAGATATTTATAATAAATTGAAAGCTGATTTTAAACAGAGAATGGATCAACCTTCTCCTAACATAAAATCCAAATTGAAAAAAGAGTGGATTCGCATCAAAATTTGGCGATCGTTTTTACAAAAGAAAACTATTCGCTTCATCAGGAAGAAATTGCCGTTTTTTATGAAAGTTATTCATTTTAGGGTGAAACTACTATTTATTGATCTCAAAATAAGTATGTTCAATATGATCGAGTCAAATTTGGAATTTTGCATGCAATTGAGTAGAAGTTTTGAAACAATTCAAAAAATATTCAATAGCAATCATCCAATTAGGAAAAACGTCGAATCCAAATGCCAAGGAAAAGTCGAATCCAAATGCCAAGGAAAAGAAATTTCCCAAGCGTACGTTTTTCATCAAATATGGAAAGAAATAAGAAATATGAAAGGATTATGTGTGAAGGATTTAATCGAATCAAGAGCATCGTCTCCTTTTATAAAAAAAAATGTGAAAGAATTTTTGGATTCACAAGGAATATTGGATTGCAAGCATCCTGGAGAGTTAACGATTAACCAGTGGAAGCAATGGTTAAAATGGTGTGCTGGCTACAGAATAGATCCGCACAGAAATAAAAAACGTAAACATGTTATTGGCAACCGGTTGGGATGGACTGAATTTGCATCGTTTTTGGGAGAGAAGCGCTTTGCCACTTTTATGGCACGACTCAAAAACCGGATCAAACGTCATAGATATGATCTTTTGGCATATAGTTATCTGGATCATATGAAAGAGAATAATCACGGACCCGCAATTCAATATATACCGGAACCAGATTATCAAGCTATTTTTAATTTTCAAAATCCCGGTTTTTCCAAGAAGAAGAAGAAGAAAGATGATTCTTCTTGCAAAAAGTTTTTTTCTTCCAAAAAGAAAAAAAAGAATTGTGATTCTTCCAAATCCAAAAAGAGGAATGTCGATTTTTGCGCGGCAACTAAAAAAAGGTATTATAAGAAAAGTCGATATTACAAATTCCAATTCTGGTTGTTCCCAGATCTTAGAAAAAAAATCAAAAATGCAAACAAACTTGGTAACGTTTTTCCTCCGAATATCATAAGAAGGCAGATTGAAGAAATGTGGAAATTTCGAGAAATCCAAATACCAAAAGATTTTGATGTTGATGCTTTCGTTATAGAAAGTCTTCGAAAGCAAGAAGAGGAAAAGCAAAGAAAAGCCGCGGCTGCTCAAGAACTTAAGGAAGCTCGAAGAAAACGAAAAGAGGAGAGAACTCAAATAAGAGAAGCACGACGCAAAAAATTAGAATCGGCCACTTCTCCAGAAGAAGTCGAGAGATTGACAAGGACATTCAAACTAGAAGATGACCTAAACAAGAAAGAAAGAAGGAAACAAGCAAAGAAAAGACTTCTCAAGGAACAGAGAGTTAGACAACTAGCAAAAATAGCTGCCCAAAAAGCTAAAGAGCAGAAAAGAGAAGAGAGGAGACGTAAATTGGTGGAATTAAATCGGAAACGTAAATCTTCAAAAAGACAAAAAAAAAAATTCAAAGATTTTCTAGTTCGAGACTTCTGTAATATTTATTATCCAAAACTCAATATTGCTAAAATCAATATGGAAAAAGAAGAAGTCCGACTGGCAATAAAGGAAATTATTTTGAGACAAGATGCTAAGAAAGCGTCACAGGGTGATAAGAAAGCATGGGACCGAGTTAAATCAAAATTGGATGAGAAATACAACGAACGCTCCGAAACCAAGACCAAACCCAAGAAAGCCGATGAACAAGAGATAGATTTCAGAACTGCCAAAACTGAATATCTGAAACAACAGAGACGCTTGCAACGGGAGGCAAAACGCCTTGAAAAGGAGGAACAGTTAAAAGAGGAGATGAAACTTAAGGGAGAAGAAGGAGTGGAATTAGAAAAAGACAGATTAGCCTATCGGGAAAGGGCAACAAATATTTATACTTGGGGAATGAAATACGAGCTCGAAAAACTACCGCTAACTCCTTGGGTTACCAAGTTCAGAAATGCGGCTCGTTTTTTTGATAGGAAAAAATTAGGCGGCGAAACTGAGGTAGCCAATTTACTTTTTCCATATGCCGAAAACGGAGATCTTGACTTCGAATTATTAGATACTGTATTGTATCTCAAAAGTATCTTCCCGAAACATAATGATATACGCAGAGTTTTTTGCGAGGCAGCCCGAAGATCTATGCCACTTGTACCGGGGTACTTTAATGACCGATTCTTTGTATATAAAATTGCAAGTCTTTTATTCAAACTAAAGAAGAAAAAGATAAATGTCAATCTTTTTGATAGACCTCGATCTCGACGACGAATAAATGAGAAAATTTCAAGTTCTTTCATTTTCGAAGATCTTTTTCTTCCAAGACGTCGCAGAGAATTTCGAATTTTGAATCTTTTGAATCTGGAAAACCATTTGGATGAGAGTGTAAGATCCAGTAGTCAAGATGACCAAGGTCTAATGAAAAAAAACGAACATCTGATCGTAGATACAAGGCAAAAGATAAGACGTTTTCTTTGGCCTCGTTATCGATTAGAAGATCTTATTTGCATGAATAGATTTTGGTGGAATACCAATAATGGTAGTCGATCTGCTATGTTGAGGGTACGCATGTATCCTAAAATAGATCATTGGGAACATATTACAAATAATTTGTATTTTCTAAAGCTAAAGCACAGTTTTATTTCGATAAGAGAGACTGTTCAAAAATTTGGAAATCATGCCAAAAGTTTATTGGGTACGAAACAGTCGCCGGTTGCTGGACATAATGAAGCTCTAAATGAAGTAAAGCACAGAAAAGAAGACTCTTTTTGCAGCATAAGTTCGTCCATTCCTTCTGACCCCTCCCCGTACAATGAGCTTCTTACGATACTCAGAAAAATAATAAGTGAGCTTATAGATTCTATTAGGGAATGGATAGGTTCACTTTTGTCCAAGCTTAGAGATTCTATTATGGAATGGATAAGTTCACTTTTGTCTCAGCTTAGAGATTTTCTTATCAAACGGATAAGTTCGCTTAAAGATTTTATTATCAAATCGATGAGAAAACTTTTCTCTAAACTTAAACTTCAATTGAAAAGATTTCTAAATCCGCTGAAAAAGAAACTGAGAAAACGGATAGATCCGTTCATCAATAAGTTTAAAACTGAACGTATCAATTTTATAAGGTTTCTTAGAAATCTTATAAATGAAATTAGAAACCTTATAAATGAAATTAGAAACCTTATAAATGAAATTAGAGTGAAACTCGTCAAATTTCTACGCTTCCTGAGAGATATAATAGACGGACTAGCAATTAAACTAGAAAAATGTAAGCTAGAAAAACCTAGACGTTTCAGTCGTTGGAATAAAATCCAAAACCGTTGGAATAAAATCCAAAACCGTTGGAATAAAATCAAAAACTCGAGGCTTTTTTCTTTTTTTCAAACATTTATTTCGATAAATAACTATTATAATATGTGTCTTTACTTCGTTGAACTTTGGAGGAGAATGTAAAAATCAGTTATATGGCTGGTTGCTTTAGTAAGTTACTAAAGCAACCAGCCATAGCTATGTAAGCCTATTCCCAATAAATCAACGCCCAAATAACATGTCCAAACTAGAATAAATCCTAGAGAAGCAACAATCGCCGGTTTTTGTCCTTTCCAACCCCTGTTTATTCTAGTATGTAAATATATTGCAAATAGAATCCAAGTTATTAATGCCCAAGTTTCTTTTGGATCCCAGCTCCAATAAGATCCCCATGCTTCGTTGGCCCATACTGCCCCGGAAAGTATACCTATAGTTAAAAGAGAAAATCCTAGACCAATAGTACGATAACTGAATTGATCTAATTGGTTAGTAAAGACCCATTTACGATAATTTCTAAGTGAAAGGTAAAAAGTCTGTTTCAATTCTTTTTTTTCTTGGTCGCGTGAATACCAATTGAAGAAAAAAGAATTTTTCACACTAAGAAAAATCTTTTGATTTATTTGGGACGCAATGACCAATAAAGATATGGATGATAGGGATCCACATAAAAGAGTTGCATAACTGAGCAATATCATACTTACATGCATCATTAACCAATGAGATTGTAAAGCAGGTACTAACATTGCAGATTCTTGCATTTTATCCGGAAGACCTAAAGTAGCAAAACCATGAGTTAACATAGCACTTGGCGCGGTGATTGCACCTAACCACCAAGCATACTGGCCCCGTAGTTGTATAACTATATGAATCATGGAGGAAGTCCATGAAAGGAACATGAATGACTCATACAAATTACTTAATGGTAAATGCCCCGAATAGAGCGAACGGGAAACTAATACTCCCGTTATACAAATACACGTCACTATCATGCCCTTTCCTCCTGAATTACTTAGTTTTTCACTTCTATAAATTAAGGTTCCCCAATAAATAAAAGTAATCACAAAAGTAAGAGAAAAAGAGACATGAGCTGATATATGTTCGAGAGTTATAAATATCATAATAAACCCATTTATTTTTTAATATAGGATTCGTTTCGTAAGAAAAAGATCAAATCGATTGATATGTATGTAATAAATCATATTGACATAGATCGAACAATGAATAGTCATTTATAGTCATTTACTATATAGGTACTCCATATATAATAGATATCTAGAGATATTGGATATGGAAGGGATACTAACCTATAGTATCTTATTAACAATAATGCCGCCACTCGGATTCGAACCGAGATGCTCTAGCGCTGCTGCCTAAGAACAGCGTGTCTACCAATTTCACCATGGCGGCTTTTTTCTCATATATCTAATATATTCTATCTGACCTATATTGGACTTGGACTATCTTGTTTGCGAGGCTGCTCTGCTAATACAAATACAAAAATAGCCTAGTTGTTGCTATTCAATATCCCATGTTCGATGTTGGTCATTATAACGGAGTATGACGCAGTTTGGTAGCGTGCCACTTGGGGATGGTGGACGTCGTAGGTTCAAATCCTTCTGCTCCGAAACCCATAACTAACTTTTGAGGAGATAAAGGCTGCTCAGGCCAGAAAAGCCTAGTAGGATACTCACTATCCTTGGGGTCTTTACCATGACCAATTTCATGGTCATTATCATGACCAATTTCATAGTCATCATGACCAATTTCATAGTCATCATCATGACCAATTTCATCGGCATCCTTACTAGAATCATTGTCCTGACCAATTTGATAGATATGATTATAGATATCATTATTGTCATGATGATAGATATCATCATTGTCAGAACCCTTTTGATGGTCATTATCCTTGTTATCAAAAGACCATAGATTTGGAAAAAACAGTCCCAGTCCTTCTCCGCCTATTTCATCGATAAGACAAACATCTCTTGCGTCCCCTGGTTCCAGAAAAATATCTCTTTCTAAGAGACTTTCAATTAGTTCGGGTTCTTGCCTTGTCCTTCTTATATAAGTTTCTAAAATATAAGTCCGCAATAGGCCCATAAACTCTGCATCGAAGCCGGATTCGTCGTGGCGACGACGATCATAAGGAGACATATGAGGTTGATGAATCATTATACGACCGTTTTCGCTTAATACTCGTTTAGTAAGCGCCCCTCCGTGTAGAAGGAAAGCTCCCATTGAAGCATTTAACCCGAAGCCTGCTGTAAATACATCCCCTATTACGAATTGCATAACATCATAAACAGCTACTCCCTGTAGCATTCCTCCACCTCGACAGGAAATAAAAAACATGAAATCTTTTGTTTGATCTTCTTGATTTAAATAAATCATGCATTTCATTATTTGGTCAGCAGGTTGTTTTTCTAGCGCTCTACCTAAAAAAAGGTATCTTCCAAAAAAGAGTCTGTAATATAGTTCCACCCACATTTCTTGTTCTTGGAGGTTTTCTTCTTCTGGTTTTTTTTCTTCTGGGTTTGGATTTTCTTCTGGGTTTGGATTTTCTTCTGGGTTTGGATATTCTTCTGGGTTTTGGTATTCTTCTGGGTTTTGGTAGTATTCTTCGTTTTGGTAGTATTCTGGGTTTTGGTATTCTTCTGGGTTTTGGTATTCTTCTTGGTTTTGGTAGTCTTCTCTTTCTTCTCCTTCTTCTTCTCCTTCTTCTTCTCCTTCTTCTCCTTCTTCTTCTCCTTCTTCTCCTTCTTCTTCTCCTTCTTCTCCTTCTTCTTCTCCTTCTCGTCCTTTTTGTCCTTTTTGTCCTTTTTGTCCTTTTTGTCCTTTTTGTCCTTCTTTTCCTTTCCCGTCCCCCAGATATGGAAGATATGGAACTTTTGGAATGTTCGTTAAACTCAAGCTCATTACATACTTACTTACATACTTACTTACATACTTACTTACATACTTACTTACTTATTTACTTACTTATTTACATACATCAAAAAAGCTACATATCATCTTCTTCTTCCGAAGAAATAAGAAGCTGTATAGGTATTATACATAATTATACTACCTAGGTATTCTAGTATAATACATCCTTCATGATTTTTTTTGTCTACTCTCTATTATTAAATAAAATAGAAAAATCTTTACATATTCTTCATTATTATTATTTGTCTATTTGTATTGAATAAATAGACAAATCTATTTATTCCATTTTTTATTATCAAAGCGAAAAAAAAAAAAGATGTCCAATCTCATATTCTTTTTTTTGGATTAGACAATATAGTATTATTTTCGAGATCTTCTTCACTTCATCTGCTAAGAAAAGAATAAAAACCCTTGGTTTTTTTCCATTATGAGTTCTGTCGGTAGGTCCGGGATTGGTCCCGTTGCTATCATCCCATTCTTTTCTTCTCACCGAAAAAGCTGTTTTAAAGAATCTCGTTACTGATATCTTGAGTCGCTTTTATCATCTATTTTGAAACAAAAAATCAATATTTATGGGTCTTTTTCTGGTGCTTTCGCATTTTTTTTTTTAAGAAAAAGACGTTGATCATTTGCTGCTTAGATTGCAACAGAAGAACAATTTTGAGTTTGTTTGAGAGATTCATATCTTCTTATATGACCGATGACCACTCTATTCGTTGTTTCTAATGGTATAACATTATAAGTTAATGGTATTACAAATAACCTGTACGATTCTACATAAGAAAAACTTAATGTCATAATAAAGCATGATGACTAATAAACATACTAATGTATGAATCCAATACGGAAGTAATAATGGTTTAGATAGAGTCTAAACCGGTAACGCTAAATAGAATTAAAGTGCCGACTATTCAACAACTGACTAGAGATGCGAGACAGCCGATAAGAAAAAGAAAAAAATCTCCTGCTCTTCGAGGATGTCCTCAACGGAAGGGAGTATGCGCTAGGGTGTATGTGCGACTCGTTTGGATCAGAAGCTGAAACGGACCAGGAAATTGAACAATAGTTTTCTTCTGTGAAAAAGTACAGATCTATCAGTTTCCTTGTACCGGGGAAAATGAAATTTATGGTTTAAATTGATGCAAATCCAATCACCTTTACGTAGGATGAAAAGCACTTCCTCATTGGTAGCGAATGGTCATCAATCCATTGAGCGAGGAAAAAAAGTAATTTTAAAGAACATAAAGATTATGTTTATATTGCTGCGAGAACGGACAAAAGGTCAGCTATCTTGCGAACTCTCACAAATAGATGTCGTTACTGTATCTATAAATCTTTAGAGTCTTTATAATTCGGGGGGGAAGAGTAGAGCTAGAGATGGTAAAATATACAAGTTACCAAATACTCATCTCACATCTTAGGGCTCCGGCGTATAGAGAGGACCTTACCGTTAGAGAAATAACCATAGAAACGAAGAAATCCATAAGAGAAAAAGAAAATAATAATAACATATATTGTATATTTATTATTTTGATTACTTAAATGCAAGGTCCAATCCCCTGCCTACTTGGAAGGTGCCTAACTGAAAGGAATTATGGTTGGGAAGGTTAGAGTAGCAAAAGCCATTGGAGTCGTATATTTTATACATTAGAAAAATCAGTTTTATATTACTTAAAAGAAAAATGATTGATCAAAAAAGAGATTAGTCATCTATGAAGAATCAACTTCAATGACCAGAGTTAAACGTGGGCATATCGCAAAAAAACGTCGAAAAAAGATTCTTGCATTTGTATCAGGCTCTCGGGGAGCCCATTCAAAACTTTTTAGGACTGCTAACCAACAGAAAATGAGAGCTTTAGTTTCCGCTCACCGAGATAGAATTAAGCGGAAGAGAGATTTTCGTCGTTTGTGGATTACTCGGATTAATGCAGCATCCCGTGCTAATGGATTCTCCTATAATAAATTTATACAATTTTTATACAAAAGGCAGTTGCTTACAAATCGTAGAACACTTGCACAAATAGCTGTATTAAATAATAATTGCTTTTCTATGATGCTAAAAAAGATTCCTGTATTATGAAATAGTAACATCCAATCTCCCGGGGAAATTTTCCGGGAAACTCAAGACAGTACGAAAATGAATTCGAAATGACTTGGGTAATTATTCTATTTTATTTATATCTTTGTTAGATATCCCAGCTCGAATTAAATGGAGGAGTCTTAAGCTCTAATTACTTTTGAATTGAAAGAAAGAAAGGGTATCAAAGATAGAATACGAGCTTGTTTAATAGCTCTAGCTATTAAACGTTGTTTTTTCAACGTTAATCGATTCCTTCGACGAGATAATATTTTTCCTTGATCACTAATAAATCGATTGATTAAGCTAATATTTTTATAATCCATTTGCTCTCCAGGCTGAATTGTCGATAAACGTTTTCGAAAAGAATGCCGATTTAGAGAAAATCGCCTAGATGCATTTCGAAAAGATGACTTAGATCTATTTCTAAACTTAGATCTACTTCTCAATTTAGATCTACTTCTTAATTTATATCTATTTCTAAACTTATTAGATCTATTTTTAAACTTATTAGATCTATTTTTAAAATATGGTTTATATGTATTCCGAAAAGATGGCTTCATTTTATTCATAATTTGTTTTATGAACCTTTCAAATACTATTTATTTTGTTTCAAAATATTTCGAAAAGAAATATTGACAGTGACATATTTTGTTAATATTATATACAAAAGATAAAAGATAAATATCTTCAATATATATATTGGGCAGAAATGTTAGATTGAATCTATTTTTTGATTTCTCCATGAATGGTATGCTTGTGACAAGAAGGACAAAATTTATTTAATTCCAATCGATCAGGAGTATTGCGGCGATTTTTTCGAGTCGTATATCTGGAAATACCTTTTGATTTTTTTTCAACACTGTCTTGAGTACAACTAGTACATTCTAAAGTAATCGTTATTCTTACATTTCCACCCTTGGCCATATAACTTACTTTTGGTATTGTATCTACTTCTTTTCAATTTGGAAAAAAAAAGAGAAGAAAGAGAAAGGGATAAAAGTTGTCTTAAAAATGATTAAAGATTTTATTACGAGAATGAATTAAGTAATAAAATCTTTAATTAAGATTTTCAAGTAGTTTACTATTTTAGGAACTTTTGGATCTATATTTTTCTTTTTATCTTAATCCTAATTCTATTGATCCAAGAAGAAAAGGAAATGAATCTAACATCATTTTTTATTTCGGGTTCGCAGAAAAGCAAAAAAAAACAAAAAATGAAAGTCAAAAAAAGGAAAAAGTCAGAGCATCTGGGAAAAAACGATTTATCTCAATTAATAAACCGGATAAAAATATCAAGCATAAAGTAGCTAACACAGGCGCTGTGGAAAGATATGTTTTTATATCTTGCATTGTTCGTAAGTTCTCCTTCTCAAGAATGATAGATATATCATATGGTCAACTACATCCGTAGTTTACGACTATCTGCAAACAGATATTTGCATTTGGCACAAATTCCTTTTTTTTACAATATGATACTAATAACTATGTAGTAGTAAGTAATCAAGTACTGTCAATAAATAGACATCTAGACATCTTATAAATTATATCTTCCGTATAGACAGTCTATTCACGTGCGAAGGTAGATAAATGTGGAAAACAAAATTCAATTCTTTTAATATAAAATATCGAATCGAATAAAAAATACTCACGATTCAAAGGGATGTAGCGCAGCTTGGTAGCGCGTTTGTTTTGGGTACAAAATGTCGCAGGTTCAAATCCTGTCATCCCTACCCTTTTTTATCCTAAATATTTCATCAAAAAAGTAAAAAGTCGAGTGATAGTTGTTTAATTCAATGAAACATGGAAATAATCACAAAAAGCGCTCTTAGTTCAGTTTGGTAGAACGCAGGTCTCCAAAACCTGATGTCGTAGGTTCAAATCCTACAGAGCGTGATCCTGTGTGTGTTTTTTTTTTCCTTTTTTCTGATCGATCTTCTTGTCACTTAGACTGAAAAAGCTAATGGAATCTGATCCCTCAGAATCAGTAGGAGACCCGTTCATAATATGGTCATCAAATATCCAATTTATCGCCGCGTCGGTACTGTAAATATGCAGTTACAAATAATCCAGCCAAAGTTATAGGAATTAGACCTAACACAATTCCGGATAACAAAACTTCAATCATATTTTTTTTATTAAAAGAGAATAGGTAAGGATTAATAGCTAATCTACATAGTACCTCAAATTGACTTGGAATCTCAATTCCTATTGAGGTTGAGGTTATTTTCTATTTCAAATAAGTTCTATACTGCTTAACCCAATGAATAAGACTGAGGTGAAAATAAGCAAAACTAATAAAAAACCAAAATAACTAATTATAGTAAGCATGGAAGAAATGAATAAAAAAACCAATGATTGATACGTATTTTTGTCAGGCAATTACCTCAATTTATTCTTTCTGAGTATGAAAAAAGGGTTTCAATAAATAGATACAAAGTTAGCATTGAATATCTGATAATGATGTTATCAACAAACATAGAGGGAATATACAATAAAAAGTCTGTTATAAAGTAAAAATGAAATCCCCCACCTATAAATTAAATAATAATAAATACCAATTGTGTAGTAATTTCATTAATGATCCTACTCCTTTTCTATATTAAAGTGAAAATTATATTGCTATGTTAGAAGCAGGCTAGCTATACTTAGTATACTTCAAATATACCCTTGGTATCATATTGACAATCAAGCAAGGATTGTAGAAAATATCAGTAGTTTTCCATTTCCTGATCTCTTTCTTTCATGGGATCAATTTACCCTTGATTTTAGAATAATATAGGGAGCTTAGCATGTCTGGGAATACGGGGGAACGCGCTTTTGCTGACATTATTACTAGTATTCGGTACTGGGTTATCCATAGCATTACTATACCTTCTCTATTCATTGCGGGTTGGTTATTTGTCAGTACGGGTTTAGCTTATGATGTATTCGGGAGTCCTCGGCCAAATGAGTATTTCACAGAAAGCCGACAAGAGGTTCCATTAGTAACTGGCCGTTTCGATTCATTAGAGCAACTCGATGAATTTACTAGATCTCGATCTTTTTAGGAGGTATTAATGACTATAGATAGAAGCTATCCAATTTTTACAGTTAGATGGTTGGCCGTTCACGGGCTAGCTGTACCTACGGTTTTTTTCTTGGGATCAATATCAGCAATGCAGTTCATACAGCGATAAACTTTATTATAAACTAAATCACGGAGCTATTTATGACACAATCAAACCCAAATGAACAAAATGTTGAATTGAATCGTACTAGCCTCTATTGGGGGTTGTTACTTATTTTTGTACTTGCTGTTCTATTCTCTAATTACTTTTTCAATTAGGAACAGTAATAATCTTTTTTCTTACCCAATTGAATTTGGTGAGATCTAATATTTCTATGTATTATTTTATTTATGCCTCATGAATACTTTTTAAAAATGTGAAAGGAAATAATAAAAATGGGCGGAAGGATCCCTCTTTGGTTGATAGGTATTTTAGCTGGTATTCTCGTTATTGTTTTAATAGGTTTTTTTTTTTACGGTTCTTACTCCGGCCTAGGTTCCTCCTTGTAGCGAAAAAACTGCCTTATACTATGATAAGAGATAGACAATGTAAGGAATACTATACAAAATTGAAGCAAAACTCTGAAAAGAAAGAGATAAGATAAAAAAGATATAGAAAAGTGAAAACTTAAAAAATAAAGATAAGATCTTACCTTTCTTTGAACACAAAGAAGGGTAAGATTTTATCTTTACTTTGTTATTTATTTTTTATAAGTTCTAAAATAAGCGAAAATAGCAAGCCAAGATTACTAAATTCTCTCCTTTCTTCTATTTGTTTACTTGTTTTGAATATGATAAATGAAGGTGAGAAAAGATAACATGTATATGAATATTCATAATTAGGGAATTAACTCCAAAACTCCAAGTTTGTTCCGGAATCACTCATTATTAAAATAGGCAAATATTTCTTTAATATCTTAATATCTCCTCGTCTTTCACAATATATTCGAACAGAGGGAAGGGGAAAATGAAGGATTCTGAAGAAGTATTACTTATATTGTTGCCATTTTTATTTCTTATACATTAATTGCATTAATCATTCATAAGATAGAGATTCAAATCTTTTATGCGCCTAAAAATTCATTTCGACCAATTGAACTTTCTCAAATTGTTTCTTTTTAAGAACCAGAAATATCTGTGCTAAAACGACAGATGCTAAGAATAATAAAAGACCTTGAACACGTAAAGGATCTTGAAGTACTATTTCTGCATTTTCCTGACCAAATCCACCTACATTAGGGTTATTCGTTAACGACTGATCCGCCTTGATGAATTCGCCTTCTGAAACAAGAAGTTCCGGTCCCGGAGGTACAAAGTCTACCACTTGTCGACCGTCTGATGGATTATCAATAGTTATTTGATATCCACCTTTTTCTTTACGTGCAATTTTACTTATTTTACCGGTTGCTGAAGCGTTGTACACTGTATTGTTGCTTTTGCTCCCATCGGGATAAATTTGTCCTCTTCCTCTATTACCACCTACATATATGGGATATTTGAGGAAGTGAGCTGTTTTATTAGTAGCGGGATTTGGTGAGAGGATGGGAAACACAATTTCACCATATTTTTGACCAGGAATAGGTCCTATTATTAGAATATTTTTTTGATTGGGACGATAGTTCTGAAAATAAAGATCACCTATTTTTTCCTTAATCTCAGGAGAAATACGATCCGGAGGAGCTAATTCGAAACCTTCGGGTAAAATAAGAACAGCTCCTACATTTAAAGTTCCTTTCTTGCCATTAGCAAGAACTTGTTTTATTTGCTTATCATAAGGTATTTTTACAACTGCTTCAAAAACGGTATCAGGAAGCACGGACTGTGGAACTTCAATCTCCACAGGTTTTTTAGCCAAATGACAATTGGCACATACAATACGCCCAGTTGCTTCTCGAGGATTTTCGTAACTTTGCTGTGCAAAAATGGGATATGCATTTGCAATAGATGTACGAGTCATTATATCTATCAATATTAAGGCGGAAATTGATTGAGCTATCAACTTTTTTATCCAATCATCATAAGTTTTTCTATTTTGCATGGTTCAATTTTTTGTTACAATTCTTTTATTTCAAATAAATGGTAGTAGGTAACTATGATAGTTACCTGCTTGCAATTCTGCTACTATATTAAACCTAAAGCTAAAAAATAAGAAGTATTGCCCGGGTGAGAAACCATTTGTTATTCATTCATCGAGTGATAAATTACTACAAGTGAAGGAGATGTACTATTCAAACGACGGAAAACCCAATATTTGAAAATTGTGTCTAAGATGACTGGAAAAGTTGAAACAAGACCAGATATTATTCGTTCGTTATGGGCAAATCCATAATTTTCGAAGATCCAATTGATTATCAATTCCCAACCATGGGGCGAGTGAAACCCAATACATAGATCGGTTGCTAAAAGAATAGAAAAGGCTTTCATTGTATCGCTTAGGCTGTAGAAGACTTCTTGGATCCAAGAATTGAGAATGCCAAGTTTCTTCTTACCCAGAATGAGACAAACACTTAAAAAAACCAAACCTATTAGATTTGCTATTAGATGTGAGATGATTTGGATACAATCTTGATTATATATTTTCACTAATTGGATCATTTTTTTCTGCATTTCTACACGAATATCTTGCGAATGCGTTTCCGAAGAATCTTCCATCATTATTTCTAACAGGAAGAGTTCCTCTATTTTTTCAAACTTTTTTATAGTGTCTTCTTCTTGTAAATAATCAAAAATTTTTTTTGATTGACCAGTATTCCACCAATTTGTAACCCAAGGTTCTAAACCGTTCTGTAATGAAATTGAAATTCCCCAAGGCAATACTATTAAACATGTAAGATATTGTAAAGAAGCTAATGCTTTATATTTGGCAACTTCCAATTCGTGAATCGTTAACGAACTCGATTGGCTCGTTAGCTCTGCCCAAAATCTGAACAAAGTACGAATTATAGAACGAGGTATGAGATCCATAGAATTTTTGCATAATGATAATTAAATTATTCGACCTCGAGAGATCTTTCGGTCGGATGAGGGATGGTTTGTTCCGAGTGAGAAGTAGAGTAAAAAAGAAAGGATAAATAAATCCTTGAAAATCATTTGGATCTGGACTTTGAACTCTTGACCCGAAGAATCGCTTCAATTGGCAAATAAAAGAAATGAAAGTTTAAGTCTAATAATACCAATTTTGTTTGATACATATAGGAAATTGATTTATTCGAGCGCATATGTAAAAAAAGGTGTAAAAACTATAGTCATTTACTTCATTGTATTCTTTTGAGATGTTATATCCGTGTTTATTAAAACCTTTTGTCCCTTTCTAATAGATAAAGAATAATATGGAGTGGAGTTTTTGCTAACTGCCAAAAAATAGTATGGCTCCATAAGTAACAGTTTGTGTTGGTGGAACATAAATATGGTCTTTCCTCCTTATTTCAAAATCCTTCAATGGATACGCGCAAAAAACGGGCTAATTCGGCAGCTTTTTGTTCCATTTCGCGCAAGGTCAAATTTTCTTCAGTACGAGTTAAGGGGATGTCTTGTTGGCCCTTTATTTCCATATAAATAACACGACGAGGAAATATACCTTCTTGAACTTCCATTTTGATCGCCTGAATATCCTTCATAAGAAATCGGAGGAAAATACGACGATTTCTTCCGGGAAATCCCCAGCGAAAAAGGCATACAACTCCTTCTTTTTCATCAAACTTATTATAACCACTACCCACATTGCATAAAATAGTGCACCACAAATAAGAGCTAATGAACAGACCTGCAATCCCATAAAAACACATCACAATTCCTTGTGGAACAAAAAGTATTTGCTGAGATGACAATAAGGGTATCAAGTTCCTACCAAGGTAACTTGAAATTCCGACCACAAAAAATCCTAGTGAACCCAAAAGCAGGAGACAAGCAAAAAAAAAATTGCTTATTTTTCTAGAGCCTTTTATGGGCTCTATCCAGAGCCATTTGGATCGACGATTCATGACAAATTACGTCCTATTTTCATTTGAGGGATTGAACAAGACTCCCATCCAGAAGTCACTCTCATAAATTGGCTATATTCATAAACTAGCCATATACATATAAGCATTTCACAATAAATAATAAATCTCTCTATTCAAATGTATTATATAAGCATATTTTGAAGTAGAAGTAAGAAATTGGATCTAATATGTCTCATACATATGATACCATATACATTCCATATTTTTGTTATTTATCATATATGAATAGATCTATTAATAATAAAAAAGATTTCAAATATCACATATCTGTCTTGATTGATCATATTCATTCATAAAATTTCGTCATTTTGAATATAAAAGTAAAGAAAAAGCATTGTAACTGCTGGAAAAAACAAGCCCACCAAAGGTACTAAGAGAGAGGGGAAGTTGTGGATTATCATATCAAAAGTATATTAAGTATTTTATTTTTTTTTATCTATTACAAAGAATTATAAGATCAAATGAGTAATAGGACCAAATAAGCGGACGTGTCTTTCTTCGTAAAATACCTACTTTTTGAAAGTAATTTATTACTTTACTTTGTAAGATATAAAACAAATGGGACCAATTACCACATTGTATATTGGTAGCTATAAATGATAAAATAGATCCGCTTCTCAATTCTATCTTTTAAAACTCTTTTATTTTATTTTTGATTAAATAGATAGATGTTCACCTTTGAGACAAAGGTCTAATTTCATAGCATAATCTGTCTCTAATGCGAGAAAGTTACATAGTATGTATTTTTTTTTTTTATAAAGGGGTATTTTCATGGGTTTGCCTTGGTATCGTGTCCATACCGTCGTGTTGAATGATCCTGGCCGGTTAATCGCTGTGCATATAATGCATACAGCTCTAGTTTCTGGATGGGCCGGTTCTATGGCTCTTTACGAATTAGCAGTTTTCGATCCATCCGATCCTATTCTTGATCCAATGTGGAGACAAGGTATGTTCGTTATACCTTTTATGACTCGTTTGGGAATAAAGGATTCATGGGGTGGATGGAGTATAACTGGAGAAACTATATCTAATCCAGGTATTTGGAGTTATGAAGGTGTGGCCGGGGCACATATTGTGTTTTCTGGCTTGTGCTTTTTAGCAGCTATCTGGCATTGGGTATATTGGGATCTAGACGTATTTTGTGATTCCCGTACAGGAAAACCTTCTTTAGATTTGCCTAAGATTTTTGGAATTCATTTATTCCTCTCAGGAGCAGCTTGTTTCGGATTCGGAGCATTTCATGTAACGGGTTTGTATGGCCCTGGAATATGGGTGTCTGATCCTTATGGACTAACTGGGAAAATACAACCTGTAAATCCGGCATGGGGAGCTGAAGGTTTTGATCCTTTTGTTCCGGGAGGAATAGCTTCTCATCATATTGCAGCAGGTATATTGGGTATATTAGCAGGTCTATTCCATCTCAGTGTTCGCCCTCCCCAACGTTTATACAAAGGACTACGTATGGGGAATATTGAAACTGTCCTCTCCAGTAGTATTGCTGCTGTGTTTTTTGCAGCTTTCATTGTGGCCGGAACAATGTGGTATGGTTCCGCAACCACTCCGATCGAATTATTTGGTCCTACTCGTTACCAGTGGGATCAGGGATACTTCCAACAAGAAATAGATCGACGGGTTCGTGCCGGTCTGGCTGAAAATCTAAGTCTATCGGAAGCTTGGTCAAAAATTCCTGAAAAACTTGCTTTTTATGATTACATTGGGAATAATCCAGCTAAAGGGGGGCTATTCAGGGCGGGTGCAATGGACAATGGAGATGGAATTGCTGTTGGTTGGTTAGGACACCCTATTTTCAAAGATAAAAAGGGACATGAGCTTTTTGTACGTCGTATGCCTACCTTTTTCGAAACATTTCCAGTCGTTCTAGTAGATGAAGAAGGAATTGTGAAAGCCGATGTCCCTTTTAGGAGAGCAGAATCCAAGTATAGTGTTGAACAAGTAGGTGTAACTGTTGAATTCTATGGTGGTGAACTTGATGGAGTTAGTTTTGGTGATCCTGCTATAGTCAAAAAATATGCTAGACGTGCACAATTAGGTGAAATTTTTGAATTAGATCGTGCTACTTTGAAATCGGATGGTGTTTTTCGGAGTAGTCCAAGGGGTTGGTTTACTTTTGGGCATGCTACATTTGCCCTTCTTTTCTTTTTTGGACATATTTGGCATGGTGCTAGAACTCTATTCAGAGATGTTTTTGCCGGTATTGATCCGGATTTGGATGCTCAAGTAGAATTTGGGGCATTCCAAAAATTGGGAGATCCAACTACTAAAAGACAAGTGGTATAATATGGTATTGCTCCGCTTGTTAATGCAATATTGAGAATTTGCATCTCAGGAAAATCTTTTTATTTCACCTTTTTCAAAATGTTGTAATTAGTACGAAAGCTATCTCTATTAATTATAAACTACGATCGAATTTATGGAAGCATTGGTTTATACATTCCTTTTGGTATCGACCTTAGGGATCATTTTTTTTGCTATTTTCTTCCGGGAACCCCCCAAAGTTCCCGATAAAGGGGGAAAATAATTTCCTATTTTTCTAATCCTTTTTCTTATTTTTACTTCTAAAAAGAATAAAAAAGATCTTCCCGATCTTTTTTATTCTTTTTCAACTAGTCCTCGTGCTCTTCAAAAGGATCTCGAAGTTGTTCAGAAGGTTGTCCAAAGGCGGTGTATAGGGCATAACCGGTAAAGCTAACAAGTAAACAAGATATGGAGATAGCGACTAAGGTTGCAGTTTCCATTGGTAGATAATCCTATGTATAATATATGTACATAATAGTATACAAAGTTAATTAAATCTCAACCAATACTCTTTTTTTATGGCTACACAGACCATTGATGATACTTCCAGAACCGGACCATTACAAACTACTGTAGGAAATTATTTAAAACCACTTAATACAGAATCTGGTAAAGTTGCTCCCGGATGGGGAACTACTCCTTTTATGGGCATTGCAATGGCTCTATTCGCAATATTCTTATCTATTATCTTGGAGATTTATAATTCTTCCATTTTATTAGACGGAATTCCAGTTAGTTGGGTCTAGAAAAACTAGAAAATCTACCCGGATCCCGAGTTCAAAAAAAAAAAGAACTAAAGAAAAGAAGAATGTTAAATAGCTTCTATTTTTAGGTTATCACGTTCTGGTAGTTTGATCGTGTAATTTCTTTTAATTGAAGGATTTTTGGAATTATGGGTGTGCGACTTGTTATAAATTGATCTCTATTCTAGTACAGAAAACGGGTCTGTTGTCTTTATAAAATAAAGACGGTTCTCCTACCTCGTTAGATATTGCTGTAATAATGAATATCCAGAGCACGAGGTATATAATTCAATAAAATCTGAACTATGGTTTATGCCTGTTTTTAAGACCTCGTGACCAAGCTTCTCAATAATTTGAAAGATCTATCCAAAGAATGAGATAGTATTCCATTTTGATTAGTTAGTTTAGTAAGTAACAATGAAATGCAAAGGTTATAACCCATAAAAACTTTTGAGTAATTTGAAAAATCATCGGGGTGAAATGAAAATCTGGGGTTTAGATTTATTCATCTATTCAGTTGAGATCTCGACAAGATAATTCCTATGGATCGTTTATACTAGTTGTTCTCTAAGTGATTTATATTATATCACGAATAGGATAAAAATCACGAATAGGATAAAAGATCGTTCAAAAGGCCTATAGCGGTTTATTTCGCATAAGAATGAGCCAACTTGAAATTTGGGCATTAATCACTATGAAAATTTTTTTTCCTTGTTATTGAAGGAAATCATGGATTATTCTGAATCCTCTTCCTTCATACAAAGAAATGAAATATCTATCAAATATTTTTTCTTTTTTTTTTTACAAACCATGTACTTTGTTCAAAAAAGTATTTTATTTGAGTGTTCTTGTTTAAGCCGTATGAAAAAGAAATTTTCATATACGGTTTTCAGAGGGGGACTTGAGTTTACCTATCTCAATAAAGTATACGATTGGTTCGAAGAGCGTCTTGAGATTCAGGCGATTGCGGATGATATCACTAGTAAATATGTTCCTCCTCATGTGAATATATTTTATTGTTTAGGGGGAATCACACTGACTTCTTTTTTGGTACAAGTAGCTACCGGTTTTGCTATGACTTTTTACTATCGCCCCACCGTTCTAGAAGCTTTTGCCTCTATTCAATACATAATGACTGAAGTGAACTTCGGCTGGCTAATCCGATCGGTCCATCGATGGTCGGCAAGTATGATGGTTTTAATGATGATTTTACATGTATTTCGCGTTTATTTAACAGGTGGATTCAAAAAACCTCGCGAATTAACTTGGGTTACGGGTGTAATTCTAGCGGTATTAACCGTATCTTTCGGTGTAACCGGTTATTCTTTGCCCTGGGATCAAATTGGTTATTGGGCAGTCAAAATTGTGACCGGTGTGCCTGAGGCCATTCCGTTAATAGGAACTCCTTTGGTAGAGTTATTACGCGGAAGTGCTAGTGTGGGCCAATCGACCTTAACCCGTTTTTATAGTTTACACACTTTCATATTACCCCTTCTTACTGCTGTATTCATGTTAATGCATTTTCTAATGATCCGCAAACAAGGTATTTCAGGTCCTTTATAAAAAGGAAATCTACATTTTGAATCAGTATTGAAAATCTATTCTTTTTCTAATAGATCATTGCCGCGAAAAACATGTTTCTCGGATTTCTCCTTTCAATTATTAAGTATATTTAATACAAAGAATTGAAGTAGATACTGATCTCAAATGGAGAAAATGGATTATGGGAGTGTGTGACTTGAACTATTAGTTAGGCCGCGCAGATCAATTTATAGGATCTGCCATATAAAGATTCAGATCGAAATGTGTCTCTGTCCCAATTTTCTTTGCAAAAATAAGAGGTTTAGAACCTGGGCAAAAGGCAAACACTTTGTTGTGTTATAAGAGAATTATTTCTATGATCGAATCCGAAATAGGCTCCGTGAGATCCAGGTAATAGTAATAACATTTCAGAACTAAAATTTATTACTTCAATTTATCCTTTCCTTTTCATAGTATGAAAATGCATGCATTTCCCTTGCGTTTCAATACGGTAAATTATCGGAGTAAAGGAAAGGATCTAAAGAAGGAAAAAGGCCAGATCAGTAACAAGTCAATATCTTGTATGCAAAATACATTGTGCTAGATAAACACAGATTACAAGGAATAAGATGATCCAAAAGGCATATTGATCATGATCAAATTTGTGAGCTTACTTGGATACTGAGCATACGAAAAAAGAAAATTATGAATTTTCCATAGATCTTCTTAGTTATACTGATTCTAACGATACGTCTTCATCATTTTTATTTCTTTTATTTCAACTATTGCTCGAGCCGGATGATCAAAATTGGCATGTCCGGTTCTTTCGGGGGATAGATTCATTGATAAAAATCTACTTATCCGAATAACAAAGAAACCTGACTTGAATGATCCTGTATTAAGGGCTAAATTAGCTAAAGGCATGGGACATAATTATTATGGCGAGCCCGCTTGGCCCAATGATCTCTTATATATTTTTCCAGTAGTTATTTTTGGTACTATTGCATGTACCATAGGTTTAGCAGTTCTAGAACCATCAATGATTGGTGAACCGGCAAATCCATTTGCAACTCCTTTGGAAATATTACCCGAATGGTATTTTTTCCCCGTATTTCAAATACTTCGTACAGTACCTAATAAATTATTAGGTGTCCTTTTAATGGCTTCAGTACCTGCAGGACTATTGACAATTCCTTTCTTGGAGAATGTGAATCAATTCCAAAATCCATTTCGTCGTCCAGTAGCTACAACAGTATTCTTAATCGGTACCGCAGTAGCTCTTTGGTTAGGTATTGGAGCAACGTTACCTATCGATGAATCTTTAACTCTAGGTCTTTTCCAATTTGATAGAAATTAGAATATCTTAATATAGGGGAGGAGGGAAATCTTTTGTTTATATATCTAGGGAGTAGTTGCTTTAAGATAAATGGTCTCTCCCTAGATATATGCTTTTTTAAAATGCTTTTTATTACTACTATTATATTATTATCATTAGAAAATGGTCAAAAATAATTTTCATATTTACTTTCTGGAAGAACTTAGAAAAAGGGGTCATGAATGGGGAGAAAAAATAGAACTATTATAATTATAAGTCTAAACCGGATTCCCCGGTGAATCAATTCCAATATTTCGTATCAATTCCAATATTTCTTTGACAGATTGTTCCCCAAGATGTTTTATTTTCATTAAATCTTTTCCACTGTAATTCAAAAGGTCTGATACTGTATTTATATTTGCCTTTTTGAGACAATTATATATCCTAGTAGAGAAGTTTAATTGGTCAATATACATTTGATTGAAAACTATTCTCTTCGTATTAGTCGATATATGCGAAATAGGTAAGGAAGGAGTAATATTGTCGTTTAGACTGTTTGTTCCATCGCTATTCTCTTCCTTTGCATTTAGAAAGGGAAGGAAAAAGTCAATTAAATTACGAGAAGCTTCATCAAGTGCTTCTTTAGGAGCTAATCCTCCATTCGTCCATATTTCAAGAAATAGAATTTCTTGTGTCTCATTTTCGTTCCAATAGGAGTGAATACTGTAATTTACATTTTGAACAGGGACAAAGACAGCATCTATAGGAAAAAATTCATCCTTATAATTGGAATTATTTGGATTTTGAATAATATATCCGCGGCCTTTTTCAATTTGTAATGACATATCTAAGGTAATTGATTTGTTTATGTTAGCTATATGTTGTGTAGTATCAATTATTCCCACAGAAGGTGGTAGTATGATATCTTCAGCGGTTACTTTTTTTGGTCCGACAACATGGATAGATCCTTCTCGAATTCCGTACGCATCACTTCGAAGTACAATTTCTTTTAGATTTATCAAAATTTCATGTATTGATTCCTCAATACCTATTATCGCGGAATATTCGTTTGATATATTGTTAAATTTAGCACGTGTGATACATGTTCCTTCTACTTCTCCGAGTAGAACTCTTCTTATTGCACTGCCTATTGTATTAGCTTGACCTTTGCGAAGCGGAGATAAAGTGAAACGACCATAATGAAGACGCTTACTCTCTGTTCTGGATTCGACGCACTTCAATTCTGGTATCTTTATTGAGACTGATATTTCATTCTGATTCATAATATTATTTTAATAAATGGTTTAATCATTTCTTTCTCTTTCAATTTATTCAATTTTTACACACGTCTCCTTTTGGGAGGTCTACATCCGTTATGTGGCACAGAAGTTACCTCATAAATATTCTTTATTCTTATACCACTTTTATAAATAGATCGCAGTGCTGGTTCTTTCCCCGGACCGTTGCCACGTAGCATAACTTCTGCTTCTTTCAGAAGACCTTGATTTACTAAGGTATGAACAACATTTTCTGTTGCAATCTGAGCAGCAAATGGTGAACGTCTTTTTGTACCCTTGAATCCGCAAGAACCGGCAGAAGACCAAGAAACCGTTTGCCCTTGTGTATCTGTAACAGTAACAATGGTATTGCGAAAACTTGTTCGAATACAAATAACTCCTTTCAGTATTCGATGTTTAGTTTTACGTGGCAAAAATCTTCTTGTAGCTCTACGTGGCACATATTTTCTTATATTTTTTGACACAAATCTTTTCTTGTTATAATTTCTGATAAATTTTGATATTTTGAAGTAAAAAAAAAATGATTCTAAAATAGATTATACATCTAATAATATGAATATGACGCCGAAATTTATTGATTTCTTTTATAATTCCTTATAATGGGAATTATCCCTGTTTTTGTTTATGCCTCGGATTGTAACAAATTACAACAAGGCGTTTCCGTCTACGAATTAGGCGGCACTTTTCGCAAAGTTTGCGAACAGAAGCACGTATTTTCATATTTGTGGTCCTTTTTTGAATATTTTTTGAATACTAAAATCTTTTGTTAATGGGCCTCATCGGTAGCATCATCCTTTCGTTTGACGGGATATCTATATATTATACGTCCTTTGCTTAAATCATAAACAGGTAATTCAACTCTTACTCTATCTCCTGGTATTACTCGTATTGTTCGACATCTCATTTTACCCGATATAACCGTTAAAACATCTATATCATTATCTAAATGGACTAAAAACATAGCATTAGGATATGCTATGGTAACTACGCCATCCATAATGACAAAATTCTTTTTGGTACTCATTGTTTGCTAGTTTTTCACCTCTAATATTATTAACTTTGTTATGACCTCACTATGACATTAGATTTCTAAAAGAGAAGAATCATTTAATTCAATTGAAATAAAAGACGTTTCATTTTTTTCTTTTTTTTCGTTAATATCTTCTTTTTTTATCAGCTATTACTAACTTAATAATATTCATTGAATAGAATTGAATTCTTTTTTTTGTCAGCTAAATTTCTGACAATGAACACTCAATTTTTCTTTTGATAATAGTAAATGACTTTTCTTATAGCATTGTAATATTGTAGGCAAAAATGCAATTTAGGCATTTACTTTTTGTTTTGGAGGCAAGTTACCAAAAAATACATAATAATTCTCCTCCTATTTTTTTTTGTCGAGCTTCTCGATCAGTCATTATTCCTTGCGAAGTAGAGAGGATTGCAATCCCCATTCCACCTAAAACTTTAGGGATTTCTCGATAATTAGAATAGATTCTCAGACCAGGTTTGCTAATACGCTTTGAAGCGGTTATATATCTCTTTTGCGTCCTTCCCCTAGATTTTGAAGTTAAAACAAAAAAATATTTTTGACCTTCTCTATGTTTCCTAACATCCTCTATAAAGCCTTCTCGTAGAAGAATCCTTGTGATTTTCTCGGTAATAATAGTAACCGCCACTCGAACTGTTTTTTTTTTTACCATGTCAGCATTTCTAATATAAGTCATTAGATTAGCAATAGTATCGTTACCCATGACGAACTAATTCTTAATAATTTACTAAATATAACGGCATGTTTATCTTTTTTTAGGAATATGCCTGACATTACTTTTACATAATTGATCAGTATTTATAGTACTTCAGGAGCCAATGAGATTATTTTGGTGAAATTCAATTCTCTCAATTCCTCAGTAACTGAACCAAAAACTCGAGTTCCTCTTGGATTTCCTTTCTGATCAATGACAACTGCTGCATTGTCATCAGATCGTATTATCATTCCATCGCTACGTTTAAGTTCTTTACACGTACGTATAACTACGGCTCTAACTATTTCTGATTCTTGCAGAGGCATATTAGGTGCTGCTTCTTTAATTACAGCGATGATAATATCGCCAATATTAGCGGTGTTACGATTACCTGCTCCTAGTACTCGAATGCACATTAATTTTCGGGCTCCACTGTTGTCTGCTACATTCAAGTAAGTTTGGGACTGAATCATTTTTCCTCCAATTGTTACCTCGGCAGAAAAAAAGGTATTTATGATCAAATAAATGATCTTTTTCTGCCAGAAATATCTCTTTGGTTCGGCATTATTTACGCGAACTAGTAATAAATTTAGTATGTATAGGCATTTTATATGCAACGATTTGAAAAGCTGCTCTCGCTATAGTCTCTGATACTCCACTTATTTCATAAAGTATTCGACCTGGTTTGACGACGGATACCCAATATTCCGGAGATCCCTTGGCTTTCCCCGAACCCATACGTATTTCTGCAGGTCTCGTTCTAATAGGTTTGTCAGGAAATATACGTATCCATATTTTTACGCCGCGACGGGCATAACGAGTAATTGCTCGTCGTCCTGCTTCTATCTGCCCAGATGTGATCCAAACAGGTTCCAATGCCTGAAGAGCAAATCTACCAAAACAAATGCGATTACCCCGAGAAGATATTCCCTTGATTCTTCCCCTATGTTGGTGACGAAATTTCGTTCTTTTTGGGTTCTAGTCGATGGTTGTATAATATAATACTATTTGAATTCCATCTCTATTTCAGAACCGGATATGAAAGTTTCTTCTCATCCGGCTCCTTGTGAAGAATCTATGGGATCATAAATAGTGAGGTCCTAGGAATCAATCAGTATTGACTCATTACACATATTAGTTATTCATATAATATGAGGATACAAATACCTCTATATGTCCAATAAGTATCTTACAGGCGAATATTAACTCTAAGTTATTTGGGGTTTACTTTTGGACTCCAATGAAATTGATTCTTTATTGGTTTATTTCGCCATCCTATCCAATGAATGATTAAGATTTCTATATGATCTTATGCAGTCACAGGTTCCATCGTTCCCATAGCTTTTAAATGGCTGCTTAGGTATACCCTCTGCAATGGAGTTCTTATTTATATTTATTAATAAGAATCAATTTTCTTAGTTTCCATTGATCCGAAGCTCTTTTTAATAAACTGAATAGAAATAATCAGGATAATTCTTATGCTTTATCACACTGCTCTTTAAGGGTGCTTTATGAACCATACAATACTGTAAGGAAGAAGATTTCATTTTCTCTTTTTCTCCTTCCCTTTTTCTTTTCTTGCATTACGAAAGACTCTTTTTCTTTTTACGAGAGATATAGGTTTGTCTCTTCGTGTCGAAAAGGTCTTTCGTTTCTTTGATAGAACTATCTATATTAAAATAACTAGCTTATTGGATCTTAGTCAAATGTACTAGAGACCAATTTGTTTTTATTTCGAGTTCCATTCATTTTAGAAAAGAAGGAAAAGCTTGATCTCAACGAGTCGCACACTAAGCATAGCACTGCTCCAAGATGTTTAATAATTTTTATTTGATCTTATAGAATTTAAGATTTATGATTGGTTAGATTATAGAAAGATATTGCTCATCTTAAACAAAGATCCAAATTTTTATCCCTAATACTCCATAGACGGTTTGAACCGCATAATAACAATAATCAATTTTAGCTCGAAGGGTCTGTAAAGGCACTCTACCTTTCATAGCCGATTCTTTCCGGGCTCTCTCAATTCCGTTAAGACGCCCTTTCATTTTTATTTTAACACCTTCTACATTTGCCTTTTCAGCTAGTTGAATAGCTTTTTTCATTATTTTTCTTATTTCAACTCTCTCCTTTAGTTGTAGAGCAATATATTCCGCAAGAATTTTGGGTTCTCTATAAGGTGTATCCACTTTTTCTATAGAAATGACAAGTTCTCTGTTTACAGAATTAAGCATACTTTGTACAAGCATTTTTTGTACTTCCTCTCTTAATTCCTTCATTTTTTCTTTTTTTCTTGGCGCTTTTTTTTCGATAAACAAATCGACAAATGCAATATATATATTTACCGAAATCAATTTGGTCTGTTTCAGAATCTCTATACGTGTAATTCCTCCATAACTAGAATTGATAGAACTTTTGATATATTTTACATAATTTTCAATGCAATTATATATTCTCTCATCTTCTCGTAGATCTTCGGAATAATCCCCTTCTTCAAACCAAAGGGAATAATGGTTTTGAGTAAAACCAAGTCTAAAACCAAGTGGATTTATTTTGTTTCCCATACATATTTTTTAGTACTTTAAGTAGTAGTATATTTATTTGTGGCATAAATCGATTATGCTTCCATCTATTTGAATATTTTGTTTCTATTTAATGTTTCATCGTACTGTTATGTAATCGTGAGTTGAATTACAGAAATCCAATGATGTATCGTAAAATAATGTAATACTTATATGACAAGTGGATTTCTGTATTGGATAACCACGACCCCGAGCTCTAGGTCGAAATCTTTTCAAAGTAGGACCTTCATTCACTTCAGCCGCAAGGACAGCTAAATAGCACTTATGTATACCCATAAATGAACATGCATTTTCGGCTGCAGAAACAAGTACTTTGAATATAGGCTCACATGCTCTATAATCCATGAAAGTCAGTATTGCAAGTGCTTGGATATAGGTAGAATTACGAAGTAAATGGGCTACTCTACGTGCTTTATTAGAAGACATACGTACATGCTTAGCTACAGCTCGTATTTTTATAGTTGAATTTAAATCTAAATCCCTATTTTGAAATATCAATTTCATCTTCATCCTCCATAATGAATTAATGTATACTATTTACAACGATACTTTTTTATTTATCGTTTCTCTCTCTTTTTTGTGTGTGTGTGTTTTTTTTCTTTTTGTTGCTTTTCTCTTATTTTTTTTTTTTTTCGTTTTTCGATTTTTTATCCTTTTTCGCATGTCCCTGGAAGATGGAAGTAGGTGCAAATTCTCCTAATTTGTGGTTTATCATACCATTTGTTATAAAAATGGGTAAGTGTACCTTTCCATTATGAACAGCAATGGTATGACCAATCATTGCGGGTACAATGGCAGATCTACGGGACCAGGTTACTATTATCTTCTTCTCTTTAATCATGTTTAGATTATCAATTTTAGTTAACAAATCATTAGATACAAAAGTATTTTTTCTTAGTGAACGTGCCATGGTTAATTAATTACCTTTCTTTTTATTGATAGAAAATAAAAATGGATTTACAACTATTCCTATTTACGTCGACGAAGAATTGAAACATCGCTATATTTATTTCTCTTCCGACTTTTTCTTCCAAGTGCGCTATAGCCCCAAGGGGTCAGGGGTTTTTTTCTGCCAATTGGAGCTCTTCCTTCACCACCCCCATGAGGATGATCTACAGCATTCATAACTATTCCTCTTACTTCAGGACGTTTACCCAGCCAACGTTTTGACCCAGCTTTACTTAAAGTTCGATTTTTCCATTTAACGTTGCCTACTTGTCCAATTGTTGCTGAGCAGTTCTCAGATATTAAACGAACCTCTCCAGATGGTAATCTTAATGTGGTCAATCGGCCTTCTTTTGCGATCAATTCTGCCACAGCACCCGCTGCTCTAGCTAATTGTCCGCCTTTTCCGACTTGTACTTCGACATTATGTATAGTCGTGCCTAAAGGTATATTGGTTGAAGTAGATCTTTAAGTTGTAAAAATCCCTTCCCAAACTGTACAAGCCTCTCTCAGGGCATACAGCTTTCTGGATGTGAATAGAATATGATTATTATTAATCTATTTTATATAGTTAATCTATTTTATATAGAGACTTAAGATGAAGGGCATACTTTAACCATTCCTTATGTCCTTATTCTGTACATCCTAGGTTTCTTTATTCCATCATCTGGCTTATGTTATTTTTTCATGTAGCATTCAGAATGAATGACTTTATTAAATTACGTTAATGCTTTCGCATCTTCCGGATAACGTAGGAGGCATTTGAAATATCAATTTATTTTTTGATAAAAAAACTATTTGTCACTGTTCAGCTTCGAATCTGCCTTTGACCATCAAATCAAATGTGAGTTACTTGTTTTTCTCTTCAGAACAAGGGTTCCTTTACCTTAGTTGTTTCTGCTTCAGACAATTAAGTCTTCTCCATATTATCATATCTCTGGAGTCAATAATTAATTCAGAAACTATTGAACTCAATCACCCGCTGTTCTTTATCCTCAGTTTCCCTTTGGGATTGATCCCATCAAAGTATTTTAGTTGGATCAGTGATAGATTTTAAGGTTTTGCTGTAAACCCAATCGGTTATTTCCGATTACGTACAATTAATAATTCAAACCGCACTCAAAGATAGGGCATTTCCCATTGATATGGGGGCTCTTGCACCGGAAATAATAGTATCTCCAATCATAATCCCTCTCGGATGCAAAATATATGTCTTTTTACCGTTTCTATAGTGCACAAGACAGATATATGCACTTCTATTAGGGTCACTCTCTATTGTTACAATTTTTCCCAGTATGTTTTTTTCACTCCGTCGAAAATCAATTTGACGATACAGACGCTTGTGACCTCCTCCTCTATGACGTATGGTAATAATTCCACTGTTATTACGACCTTTCCCACAACGATGCCGGCCAGAAGTCAATTTCTTTTGTGGATGCGATTGGACTTTTTCATCAAAACTTGATAGAGATTTATCACGTGTGCCCGGAATCAAAGTCCTGTACGAACGGGTGTTCATGTTTGACAATTCCAATAAGTTTCATTTTGAAGGAAAAAGTGGAATAGAATCACCTGGTTTTAGTGTAATAATAATACGTTTATAATGCATTCTATGTTTCATTAGTTGTTTTCTATTTCCTCTTTTTTCTTTCTTTTGCGGAGGTCGATAACTATTGACTCCTATTACTTTAACATTGAAAAAAAGTTCAATCCAATTTTTGATCTTTGTTTTATTTGATCCCGAATCGACATTGAAAATATATTGATTTTTCTCAAATAGATTAACACTTTTCTCTGTAAGTACGAAATCTAGACATTGAACTTCATACATAAATATTTCTCCTTTGCTATCATTTACAAATAAAAATGCCTGTATCCACCTTTATTATAGTCAAATAAATAGAATTAAACTATAGTTCTATATGATACTCTAGTTGCATAGAAAATTATGTTTTTAAGATATTGTAACCGACTTCTATTGAAAAGAAAAAACAAAATCGATAATGGTAACATATTTTTTTTCTCTAATCTAAAATTATTCTTCCTCTTCTTCCTTACCTTATAATAGAAAATCATCCATCATTGTAGAATCCAATTCCTCTAATTGATTCCTTACTAGCTATAAGGAAAGAATGTTTGTTATTAGCTTTTGTATAACAAGGCTTAGTGGTTTGAATTTAAATGAGTTCGGTACCTTATATCATCTTGATATAACTTTAACTGGAGCAGTTTATAGTCCTTAAGCAAATAGTATAATTCTACCTCTATTCTTATTAAGTTATTAATCTCTATTCTTATTAAGTAATATCCTCTATCAGAGAGGAAAGGTTATATTTCAATGATCTCCAGGTCATTATTAGATATGTAATCAATATTGTTCGACCTGAAGGAAGGCTAAAACATTAGCCTCCCTTCTATTCCATCCGAACCTGAAATTCAATTCTGACTTAACGGAAAATTTTGCTGACGACATAGTAAACCACTAGGAATACCATAAATCTACCCATTTCTCATTACCCCCTTCTACCGTAATTATTATACAATTCATACAATTATTATATTTGTTGAATTTTGAAGGAAAAAGTGGAATAGAATCACTGTAATAATAATGCATCATTACACTATAGTTATAGCTCATAGCTAGACTTCATGTCAATATAAGTGTGGCAAATTCGTAACTAGACCATTTATTAATTGAATTCCATGTATAATTCAATTATTTCGCTCAGAACATTTTTTAAAAGAGCTCGTGGAACCATACTATCAAACATTCCAAAATCAAATAAAGAATCAGATACTTGATCTTCATCATCTACTATCTGGTTTAATGTCTGTTCAATAACTCTTTTACCCGCAAATGCAATGTATGCATTTGGCTCGACAATCGTGACATTAGCTAACATACCAAAGCTAGCAGTGACTCCACCAGTTGTCGGAGATGTAAGAACTGAAATATATGGCAATCTTTTTTCCTTTTGATGTGTATGCAACACAGCAGTTATCTTATTCATTTGCATTAAGCTAAAACTTCCTTCTTGCATACGAGCTCCGCCAGAAGCACATACGAGAATTAATGGAAGGAGATGGTCAGTAGCATACTGTATTAAACGGGTTATTTTCTCACCCACTACCGATCCCATACTGCCTCCCATGAACTGAAAATCCATAACTCCGAGTGCGACAGCTTTTCCATTTATTAGACCTATGCCTGTTTGAATAGCGTCGGGTAAACCTGTTTCTTGTTGATAGGAAGTGTTATAATCGTCATAACATTGTTCTTCTATTTCTATGTCTATAAATTCGTCCTTTCCTAGATTAAGTGTACTCTTAATTAGTTTTACACTAGCGTCGACATACTCTTTTTCTTCTTTAGTTAAAGAAGCATAAGTTAAAGGATATTCTTCTTCAATATCCTCAGTATCTTCAATATCCTCAGTATCTTCAATATCCTCTATATAAGTTTCTTCGTTTTTCTTACAAAATTTTTCTTTGCTATCTAGTGTTATTGTAGAAAAATCTTTCATTATCTCTAGTAAATCTAGAAATAATATTTTAACGTCTTCAATCACAAGTTCAGGTTCAGGATTCGAAAAAAAAGTACTGTCACAATCTTTTTCATTTTTCTTGTAATAGAGTATTAGACCTCTTTCGATAGAGTGTGCTTCCTCTATGATATGATTATGATCAATGCTATTATCACACTCATAGGGATCTTCGTCGAGATAGTGTCTATCATCATATATGATAGCATCAATGATATCATAACAGTGATAGAAATCTCGTTTTTTAACGTATTCTACTAATTCTACGAAATTATCGTCTATTTTTTCATCATATATGATAGCATCAATGATATTATCACACTGATAGAAATCTCGTTTTTTAACGTATTCTACTAAAATATCGGAACCGAACCGATAGAATTCTTCTCCTTTAAGTAAACCACAACAACGAGATTTAAACCAATATTTAAAATCTTTCAAAACCAGATATCTTTCCATCAAACATATCGCCGTATGTTTTCGCAGCCATAAACAGTAATTTGTCTCTGGATTATTTCCTGGATAAAAAGGAAATAGTTTTTTTATTTTCCTTGCTTTTCTTTTTTCTTCCGGAAAATCAAGTTCTATTTTCACTAAGTTTACCGCCGTTACTTTCAAGAACTTATCTTGTGATACTAATTGTTCTTTTAAATTGGCTAATTGTTTATTGAATTTCATTAGGAAGGTCAAATTTGTGTAAATGTTATTTTCAATCAAATCCATTAAAGATTGTACAGGTTGAATAGAATAACAAGGAATAACATCAAAAAAAGGATGCGGATACATGTTGTTTATCTGTTCGATCAAAATATCATCATCATCCTCATCAGGAAAAAGACCTTTGAAAAGATCCAGCAGATCCATGCTGTCGCTCTCGTGGTCTATTGCTATTGCTTCTAGTGCTGCATCTGTCAAATCGTTCATATAATCTAGAAAATTTTCCAGAATAAACATTAGATCTTCATCTAGAAAATGGTCCTCATTCCATTGAAAAAAAGATAGAATTTCATGAGACAATGAATAGAAAAGTTCATCAAAAAATGATGTATCTTCTACATCTTCTACAAATCTACCTTTAAAAAAAAATACCTTTAAAAAAATGAACCATATAAGGGGAACGAACCATCTATATGGGGGATATTCTGCAACATAATCAGTTAAAATATATGAAAACTGAGAGAAAAGCGCAAGTCGCGCTAATTCATGTGTTATTTTTTTATGTATTTCAAAAAGGACAAATTGAACTGTTTTCAAACCTGTATCAATAATATTTTGTAATATCCTAATAGTTTCCTTTTTGTCTAAACTCAGATATTTTATGAATTTCTTTTCTAATACAACCTTAACGATATTAACAAGAGTGATATTGTATCCTACTAATGTTTTTAACCCATTTCTTTTTTTGTGAAAAAATTCAAAATCAAAATATTTGTTCTCAATTATTATGTACAACATAGTTGAGAGCCTTTGAACCGCTTTGATGTCAAACGTCGTATGCTGTGTTTCTAAAACATTTGTACTAGAAAAATTCATGTCCATAGGACACCAAGTTTCATTATCAATTAATAATTCAATTCGCTCTGAACTAGTGATCTGTAGCGTTGCCCCGCATTCCTCACAAACACCTTTTTGTTCTAAAAAAAATTTTTTATATATAACGGCCTCACAATTCTCGCACAAAACCCACAAATGTTTGAAACGTTCCGAATTCAATCTGTTTTCTACGGGTTTTGTTTCGTCGATATGTTCAGAATCTTTGTCTTCTTCACACATTTTCTCAGAATCTTTGTCTTCTTCACACATTTTCTCAGAATCTTTGTTTTCTTCACACATTTTCTCATCTTTTTTCTATATAGTATTGTTACGTGTACAACTTAATTTTTAATAGATACAAATACAAACCATCATACTTTAGCTCAGTTTGGGTGCGAGTTAGAATAGATTGCAGGCCCTTGCCCCCCCGGGCCTGGATCTACTGATCCACTGACCCCATCGAGTAATCTAGAATATTAGATATTAGGCAAATACCTTTCCTCTAGCCGAATTATTCTATTCCCATCCATTCGGTATTCGGCTCAATCTTAAAAGAAAAGATTGGGCCGAGCTCGCTTCGATTAAGGGACCAAACAGACGAAAGTCACTCGATTACAAGCGATCAATCGTATCAAATTCAAATTTGATTTCCTTCCATACTTCACAAGCGGCAGCTAGTTCAGGACTCCATTTAGTAGCTTCGCGGATCACTTCATTACCTTCACGCGCAAGATCACGTCCTTCATTACGAGCTTGTACACAAGCTTCTAAAGCGACCCGATTAGCCACTGCACCAGGTGCATTTCCCCAAGGGTGCCCCAAAGTCCCTCCACCAAACTGTAATACGGAATCATCTCCAAAGATCTCGGTCAGAGCAGGCATATGCCAAACGTGAATACCTCCTGAAGCTACAGGCAGAACACCCGGCATAGAGACCCAATCTTGAGTGAAATAAATACCACGACTTCGGTCTTTTTCAATAAAATCATCACGCAATAGATCAACAAAACCCAAAGTGACTTCTCGTTCTCCTTCAAGTTTACCTACTACAGTACCAGCATGAATATGATCTCCACCAGACATACGTAGTGCTTTAGCCAGTACACGGAAGTGCATACCATGAATTCTTTGTCTGTCAATAACTGCGTGCATTGCGCGGTGAATGTGAAGAAGTAGGCCGTTATCTCGGCAATAATGAGCCAACGAAGTATTTGCCGTAAAACCTCCAGTCAGATAGTCATGCATGACTATAGGAACTCCCAATTCTCTGGCGAATACTGCTCTTTTAATCATTTCTTCACATGTACCTGCAGTCGCATTCAGGTAATGTCCCTTAATCTCACCCGTCTCAGCCTGAGCTTTATAAATTGCTTCTGCACAAAAGCAGAAACGATCTCTCCAGCGCATAAATGGCTGGGAATTCACGTTTTCATCATCCTTGGTAAAATCAAGTCCACCACGGAGACATTCATAAACCGCTCTACCATAATTCTTGGCAGATAGACCCAATTTTGGTTTGATAGTACATCCCAATAAAGGACGACCATATTTGTTTAATTTATCTCTTTCTACTTGAATACCATGTGGTGGGCCTTGAAAAGTTTTTGAATAAGCAGGAGGAATTCGTAAATCTTCCAGACGTAGAGCCCGTAAAGCTTTGAATCCAAATACATTACCTACAATAGAAGTAAACAGGTTAGTCACAGAGCCTTCTTCAAAAAGGTCTAAAGGGTAAGCTACATAGGCAATAAATTGAGTTTCTTCTCCAGGAACGGGTTCAATATCATAGCATCGCCCCTTGTAGCGATCAAGACTGGTAAGGCCATCGGTCCAAACAGTGGTCCACGTACCAGTGGAAGATTCGGCAGCTACCGCTGCTCCCGCTTCTTCGGGGGGCACTCCAGGTTGAGGAGTGACTCGGAATGCTGCCAAGATATCAGTATCTTTGGTCTGATATTCCGGAGTATAATAAGTTAATCTGTAATCTTTAACACCCGCTTTGAATCCGACACTTGCTTTAGTCTCTGTTTTTGGTGACAT